TTTACGGTCTGTTAGTATATCTCAGCTAAAAGCGTTACCACTATTACACTTGATACCTATAAAACGATTAGTCTAATCGTGACCTTAAAGAGTACTTATCTTAAGGTGGGCTTCCTACTTATATGCTTTCAGCAGTTATCCACTCCACACTTGACTACCCAGCGTATTCTGTTGGCACAAAAACTGGTACATCAGTGGTGTGTCCTTCCCGGTCCTCTCGTACTAAGGAAAGCTCCTTTCAATACTCTAACGCTCACACCGGATATGGACCGAACTGTCTCTCGACGTTCTGAACCCAGCTCACGTACCGCTTTAATGGGCGAACAGCCCAACCCTTGGGACGTACTACCGCCCCAGGTTGCGATGAGCCGACATCGAGGTGCCAAACCTCCCCGTCGATGTGAACTCTTGGGGGAGATCAGCCTGTTATCCCTAGAGTAACTTTTATCTGTTGAACGACGGCCTTTCCACTCAGCACCGTCGGGTCACTAAGACCGACTTTAGTCTCTGCTCGACTTATAGGTCTCACAGTCAAGCTTTCTTATGTCTTTACACTCTACAACTAATTTCCGTCCAGACTGAGAAAACCTTTGTACGCCTCCGTTACCTTTTAGGAGGCTACCGCCCCAGTAAAACTGCCCGCCTGAAACTGTCAAGCATCTTGATGAAAAAATACTATTAGATTTCTAACTTCTCCAGAGTGGTATCTCACATTTTGGCTCACCTTCTTCCGAAAAAGAGGATCTCAGCCTCCCACCTATTCTGCGCAAGAAAAGCCCAAAACCAATTTCAAGTTACAGTAAAGCTTCATAGGGTCTTTCTGTCCAAGTGCAAGTAGACCGCATCTTCACGGTCAATTCTATTTCACCGAGTCTCTTTCCAAGACAGCGTCCAAATCGTTACGCCTTTCGTGCGGGTCGGAACTTACCCGACAAGGAATTTCGCTACCTTAGGACAATTATAGTTATTGCCGCCGTTCACCAGGGCTTCAGTCACTAGCTTCGCTTTCGCTAACCAATTTCTTTAACCTTCCGGCACTGGGCAGGCGTCAGCCCCCATACATAGTTTTTCAACTTAGCGGAGACCTGTGCTTTTGGTAAGCAGTCGCTTGGACCTGATCACTGCGACCTCAAATAGAGGCACTCCTTCTCCCGAAGTTACGGAGTCATTTTGCCGAGTTCCTTAGAAAGAGTTATCTCGCGCCCCTTAGTATACTCTACTAATCCACCTGTGTCAGTTTACGGTACAGGCAATTTCTATTGCACGCTACAAAAGTTTTTCTTGGAAACATGACATCGATCACTTTCAATGCCTTAGCATCTATCGTATTTTAACCTTCGCTCAAGGTATTTTTTATTAACACCTGTCAACACGTTGAAAAATTAAACCAAAACCAGTATTTGGATGACCTAGCCTTTTTCGTCACTCTTAGCTAAATAAAAATCGGTACAGGAATATTAACCTGTTATCCATCAATTACGTTGTTAAACCTCATTTTAGGACCTGACTAACCCTTAGTGGACGAACCTAGCTAAGGAACCCTTAGATTTTCGGGGCATTGGATTTCCACCAATGTTTTCGTTACTTAAGCCGACATTCTCACTTCTGGTTAATCCACAACTGCTTACGCTATTGCTTCTAATAAAAACAGAACGCTCTTCTACTGATTTCTCTCACATTTTCGGCAAATCACTTAGTCCCGTTCATTTTAGGCGCAAAATCACTTGACCAGTAAGCTATTACGCACTTTTTAAAGGAATGGCTGCTTCTAAGCCAACCTCCTGGTTGTCTATGTAATATTACATCCTTTGCCACTTAGTGAATATTTAGGGGCCTTAAATGGTGATCTGGGCTGTTTCCCTCTCGACAATGAAGCTTATCCCCCACTGTCTCACTAGTTAATTGAATTAAAGCTCAGTATTCTGAGTTTGCCACAACTTGGTACCATTTTCATAGCCCTTATCGAAACAGTGCTTTACCCCTGAGCTTAACATAATTAACTGCTGCGCCTCAACGCATTTCGAAGAGATCCAGCTAGCTCCGAGTTCGATTGGAATTTCTCCCCTAATCACAACTCATCCCCCAATTTTTCAACATTGGTGGGTTCGGTCCTCCACTTTGCCTTACCAAAGCTTCATCCTGGTCATGATTAGATCACCCGGGTTCGGGTCTATAGATAGTGACAAACGTTCTATTCAAACTCGATTTCACTGTGGCTACGGAAAAAACCTTAACCAAGCCACTACCTATAAGTCGCCGGCACATACTTCAACAGGCACACAGTCAATCTTTAAATAGATCTCCTACTGCTTGTAAGCTTATGCTTTCATGATCTATTTCACTCACTTCTCAGTGTTCTTTTCAGCTTTCCCTCACGGTACTAGTTCACTATCGGTCACTTAGGAGTATTTAGCCTTACGAGGTGGTCCTCGCTGATTCACACAGAATTTCACGTGCTCTATGCTACTCGGGAAATCCCAATAACTTATTAAATATCTTTACAGGACTTTCAACCCTCTATGGTTTTGTATTCAACAAATTCAAAATATTATAAAAATTATAAAAAGGGTCCCACTACACCCAAAAAGGTTTAGGCTTCTTTCAGTTAGCTCGCCACTAATAAGAAAATCGCTTTTGCTTTCTTTTCCTTCGGCTAATAAGATGTTTCAGTTCACCGAGTTTTCCACATGATAATTAAAAATTCAAAAAAGTTAATTAAATAGGTTTCCCCATTAGGGAATCTTTGGATCAGAACTTGTTTCTTGTTCCCCAAAGCATATCGTCAGTTACTACGCCCTTCTTCGATTCTAAGTGCCAAGCTATCCCACATAAGCCTTAATTCATTCAACCTACATCAAAATTGTGGAGGTAAGCGGACTCGAACCGCTGACATCTGCCTTGCAAAGGCAGCGCTCTACCAACTGAGCTATACCCCCACACAAAGGGCCATGCTGGACTTGAACCAGCGACTTTACCCTTATCAAGGGTACGCTCTAACCAACTGAGCTAATAGCCCTTAAAGCTTTATTTAATTTAGCAATTAATTTTTTATTGGTTAAAACCAAATGGAGTTGTTCCAGCCGCACCTTCCAGTACGGCTACCTTGTTACGACTTCACCCCAGTCACTAACCCGGCCTTAGATGTTTCCCCCCATAAGTTAAGATAACAACTTCAGGCATGGCCAGCTCCCATGGTGTGACGGGCGGTGTGTACAAGGCCCGGGAACGTATTCACCGCCGTATAGCTGACCGGCGATTACTAGCGATTCCAGCTTCATGTAGGCGAGTTGCAGCCTACAATCCGAACTGAGGCTAAGTTTAAGAGATTAGCTTATTTTCACAAATTTGCAACTCATTGTCTTAACCATTGTAGCACGTGTGTAGCCCAGGATATAAGGGGCATGATGACTTGACGTCGTCCTCACCTTCCTCCGGTTTATAACCAGCAGTCTTTTTAGAAATAACTAAAAACGAGGGTTGCGCTCGTTGCGGGACTTAACCCAACATCTCACGACACGAGCTGACGACAGCCATGCACCACCTGTGTCTAAGTTCCAAAAGGCACGTAAATCTTTCAATAAACTTCTTAGCATGTCAAACCCTGGTAAGGTTCTTCGTGTAGCAACGAATTAAACCACATGCTCCACCGCTTGTGCGGGCCCCCGTCAATTCCTTTGAGTTTCACTTTTGCAAGCGTACTCCCCAGGCGGGATACTTAACGTGTTAACTACAGTAGCACAAAAAAGCACCACTTAGTATCCATTGTTTACAGCTAAGACTACCAGGGTATCTAATCCTGTTTGCTCCCTTAGCTTTCGTTTCTCAGTGTCAGTATTAACCTAGCAAAGTGCTTTCGCCGTTGGTGTTCTTTCCAATATCTACGCATTTCACCGCTACACTGGAAATTCCCTTTGCCCCTACTATACTCAAGTCTAGTAGTTTTTAACGCAACTCTAAAGTTAAGCTTTAGTATTTAACGTTAAACACACTTGACCACCTACAAACTCTTTACGCCCAATAATTCCGGATAACGCTTGCATCCCCCGTATTACCGCGGCTGCTGGCACGGAGTTAGCCGATGCTTATTCCTCAAATACCGTCAGAACTTCTTCAATGAGAAAAGGAGTTTACAACCCTAAGGCATTCTTCCTCCACGCGGCATTGCTCCGTCAGGCTTTCACCCATTGCGGAAAATTCCTCACTGCTGCCTTCCGTAGAAGTCTGTTCCGTTCTCAATCCCAGTGTGGCTGATCATCTTCTCAAATCAGCTACTGATCAAAGCCTTGGTAGGCCATTACCCCACCAACAAGCTAATCAGATGCAAGCTCGTGCCTAGGCGAAAAATCTTTCACTTTACAGCCAATATGGGGTATTAGCAGCCGTTTCCAACTGTTATCCCCCACCTAAGCGTTGATTCTTACATGTTACTCACCCGTCCGTCACTACCAATACAATAAAGCATTGGCCGTTTGACTTGCATGTGTTAAGCATGCCGCCAGCGTTCATCCTGAGCAAGGATCAAACTCTTCATTTCATATTAAGTTAAGCAAAAGATTTATAGCTAAAGGCCACTTACTGTAACTTATTATTTCATAAAATATATAATTATTAAATTAAATTACATAACTTCTGCCCCCAAATAATAAATAACAATGTATCCAAAAGCATAAGAACTTTTCTTATAAAATTCCAAAAAGAAAAAGATAAGTTCTATGAAACACGGTCTAGCTCTAATGTTGCTACTTGTCATGTTTCGTATGTTGCAACTAGACAACAAGACTTTAACACTTAGTTAAAAATTTTTGTTCTAAAAAAACTCTGCCCCGTATCGAACTGGCAGACTACGTGTATAAGAGATGAAGATTTTAATTTTAGTAACAAAAGTTAAAATCTCACCCAATAATCGAGTTAGGAATCTAATTTTGCAACTCACGTGACACGTTTTGAAAAAATAATCTAATAAATTATTCATTAAACAATCAAATAAATAAATAATAATATTTAATATTTAATGCATTTCATTTTAATGTATTACAATTAATTATATATACATTATTTATTATTATATAATTTATATAATATATTATATTTAATATTTATTTATTATTAAAATTAATATACTATTAGTAAAATAAATATTTTACTATTGTAGCAATAGCAAAATTTGAAATTCAAAAATATAAGGAAATTCCATTGTTGACGTGTCACGTGAGTTGCAAAATTATGCCTAAAAAATGCCAAAAAAGTGCAACTCACGTGACACGTTTTTGGCCAAAAATTTAAAACGTGTCACGTGAGTTGCAAAAATTATTTCTATTTTTTAAGAGAACAAGTTTAGTTTTTTTTTGTAAAAAATAAAATATTTTTACACTTAACGTGTGTACTCGTAGTTAACAGTTGTAACAGTTCCACATGGGTAACAGTTTTAAAAAAACTTTTAGTGGGTTGAAAAATTCTATTTTTATGAAAAAACGAGAAAAAATAAAATATTTTTACACTTAACGTGTGTACTCGTAGTTAACAGTTGTAACAGTTCCACATGGGTAACAGTTTTAAAAAAACTTTTAGTGGGTTGAAAAATTCTATTTTTATGAAAAAACGAGATATTTTACTGGTAATATGTTATCTTGTCAATAAGTAACTTGCTAGTTCTATATGGGGGAGAAGATTTTTTTAGTAAAGTTTTAAGCATCTTTTATATTTTGATTGTCAGTTCGATATGAATATTTAGTTATTAAATAAAAATAATAGCAAATCTAATTATTTATACCTTCGACCGGACTTGAACCGGCAAGCTTAAAGCACATGATTTTGAATCATACGTGTTTACCATTTCACCACGAAGGAAAGGTTGTTGTAAATTGTCACTTTTTTGTATTAATGTATAATACTGTAAATTTGTATATTATACATTAATATTTTACTGAAATTTCTAATGATTTTAATAAAAATTAATTTAGTAATTGAAAACTTTTTTGAAAGCTTCTTGTACTTTGAAACCAGAATCAATAGATTCTAATGGATCTTTTCTTAAACGATGTCGAAGACATAGAGTTATTATTGTAAAAATGTCTTTTGGTGTTACTTCTTGTCTATTTTCAAAGGCTACTAATGCTTTTGCTGCTCTGCTTGTTACCATATCTCCTCTTAAACCGTCGACATTTAGATCCGAGCATATTTGTGATATTTTTTCTAATAGTTCATACTTTATCGATACGGTCTTTAGATTTTTTCTAGCATTTATAATTTTTTCCATAAGTTTATTTTGTTCGTCTTTATATTTTTCGTTAAACTCTCTTGGATTTTTTTCAAATAATTCTCTTTGTTGAACTATTTTAACTCTTAGGCTAGGTTCTTTTACTGTTCTTATTTGTGCATGCATACCGAATCTATCAAGAAGTTGTGGTCTTAATTCACCTTCTTCTGGATTTCCTGATCCTACTAGTATGAATTTAGCAGGGTGACATATAGATATTCCTTCTCGTTCTACAGTATTCCATCCAGAAGCGGCTGAGTCTAATAATACATCTACTAAATGATCATCTAATAAATTTACTTCATCTACATATAGAATTCCTCTGTTTGCTTGAGCTAATAGACCTGGTTCAAAAGCTTTTTTGCCTTCTGAAATAGCTTTTTCAATATCTATTGTCCCGCAAACTCTATCTTCTGTTGCACCTAATGGTAAGTCAACCATAGGTGTTTTAACTTGTACAACGGATAGCTTTTCATTATTTTTTATTTTTTCTAGAACTTCATCTGACATTAGTTCAGTGTCATATGGATCTGAATTATATGGATCATTTTCTACGACTTCAATTGGTGGTAAAAGATCTACCAATGCTCTTACAATCGTTGATTTTCCTGTTCCGCGGTCCCCCATGATCATAACTCCACCTATCTTAGGATCAATTACATTAAGTATAAGTGATAATTTCATTAAACTAAATATATTTCATATTTATATTCGTTATCAAACTTAATATGATACTTTTTATATCATTAAGCTTTTTTATTTATTTAAATTTTATAAATCTTATATTGATTTTTAATTAATAAAATTTTTGTTTTAAGTGTTTGCTGTGTGTAAATACTTTGATTTAAAGCTTTTAATTGGGAACTAAATTAAGTTTATAACTAATTAGACAGTTAACTTTTATTTATTAAATAAGCGTCAAAATGTATCTAAATTTTTACTAAAAAAATGATTTATTAAAATTTAATTTTTTGTAAAATCGGCTATCACTTATTTCCAAAACATACATTTCCTCTTGTCCAACTATAGAAGTAAAAGGAAAAACAGGTCTTTCATTAGTTTTTTTACTCATATTAATTTATAAAGTAACTAATTATTTTATTTAGTCAGCAAACTTATATTTACGTTAAAGTATCTTTGGAATTGTAAACATATTTTTTTGTCACTAAACGTAATTATTATATACTTTAACGGGAGTTTATATATGACTTTTGCTGGTCTTAAAACAGAAGAAAATAGAGGCTTATTTGATATAGCTGATGATTGGTTAAAGCGAGATAGATTTGTATTTGTAGGTTGGTCTGGTTTGTTATTATTTCCTTGTGCTTATTTGGCATTGGGTGGTTGGTTAACAGGAATAACTTTTGTTACATCTTGGTACACACATGGATTGGCAACTTCTTTCTTAGAAGGATGTAACGTATTGACAGCAGCTGTTTCTACTCCTGCAAATTGTATGGCCCATTCTTTATTACTTTTATGGGGGCCTGAAGCTCAATGGGATTTTACTCGTTGGTTACAACTTGGAGGTCTTTGGACTTTTGTAGCTTTACATGGTGCTTTTGCATTAATTGGATTTATGTTACGTCAGTTTGAGATTGCTAGAGCAGTACAAATTAGACCATATAACGCTATTGCTTTTTCAGCACCTATTTCAGTTTTCGTTTCTGTATTTCTTATCTATCCTCTAGGTCAATCTGGTTGGTTTTTTGCTCCGAGTTTTGGTGTTGCTGCAATCTTTAGATTTATTTTATTTTTCCAAGGTTTCCATAATTGGTTGCGAATTAATATATTCCCTATTTTTTCTTTTACAATTGTTAGAACAAGGTATCAGTTTACCTTTGTAGTCTTGTTGAGAAACTTTATTTAGTTGCATAATATAAGGTTTATAAGCATCTTTGCAGACGTCTAATAATAGCTACAATTTTAGTTTTATTAGGCTTTATAGATGGTTGTTTAATGTGAAGGTAATTTTCGGGTCTATAGTTTTTATTAAACAATATTCCAATTATATTTGTTTAAGCAGTTATAACTAGGTCTATATGTTTTCTTCCTTAGTAACCATAAATTGTGGAATAATATTTACCTAGCATGTGTTATTTTTTGCTAGTTGAGATGCTTAAACCCTAAAAATATCATTCACAAACGAACTAGTGAAGTAGGTATAAAAATTTTAAATTTATTTATAAATAAACTTAAAATTTTTAAATTTGTTTTAGTATTAGTGATTATATTAATTTTTGGATTTTACTAATGCTTAGGGAAAGCTTGTTAATTATAATTGTTAATTTTACTTTTGACTAAATAATAATTAGTAAGAAAATTTAAAGTTAATATTATAATTAGCATGAGCCGTGTGCATTGTAAAATGCATGCACGGATCTTTTCAGGGTAGTTTTATCTACTACTGAGTACACTTAATCCTTTCCATAGTGCGACACGTTTTAATTTGTACAGTATTTAAATTTAAATAATGTAAAACTTAATACTTTTTGTATAGCGTTTTTTCTAAAAGCAATACGTGCATTCCAAAATTGTTTTAAAATTGAGCTTTGTTATTGTACTATTAGTTTTTACTAATTTTTGAAATGAATTATTAGAATGAAGCTTATTAATTTCCAAATTTGCGTATGTAAGGACTTAGGAATTGTTTTGATTTTAATATCATCTCATATTAATTTGTTTTGAGGTTTTAATATTTGTGGATAATCAAATCTTTTTTTTGTCTAAAGCAAAGATAATTTATTTCGTTTGATAAGTATTAGGAACGTGGAAAGCCACGAAGTAATGTTTCGTTGTGATAGAGAAAATGTAGTAGTGTTGATTCTATTAAAAATAGTTGAACGATGGTTTTTAGTCGATTTATTTTGTTTTGTTAATTTTATATGTCGATTGAATGCCGTATGAATTATTGAAATTCATGTACGGTATAAAAGGGGGGAAAATTATTTATTTGATTTAAAATAGTTCACCTATCCTTATTGATGGGTGTAGCTGGTGTTTTAGGAGCTGCTCTTTTTGCGATATGATTTGTTTTTAAGTTTATTGTCTGGGTTTATACCTTTTATGTTTTTACTTTGTTGTGAAAATTTATCGCTAGAGGATAAAATATATTTGTTTTAATTGAAACTTTTATAAAATAATTTTAAGAAGAGAGTAAGTTTTAGTTTTGATATTCATATTATGCAAAAAAATTTTTTAAAAAAACATTTGGTAGTAGTTTAATTAAACTATGTTGAAATATATTGATTTATGATCTAGTTATATTAGTTTTTAAGATGAGCTAAATGTACTTAAGGGTACTTGTTTGGTTCTTTAAGAAAAAAAATTTTTGTTTTACTTATATATGTGCAATACATGGTGCTACTGTAGAAAATACTTTATTTGAAGATGGTGACAGTTCGAATACATTCCGTGCATTTAACCCAACTCAATCTGAAGAAACTTATTCAATGGTAACAGCCAATCGTTTTTGGTCTCAAATTTTTGGTGTTGCATTCTCTAATAAGCGTTGGTTACATTTTTTCATGTTATTCGTTCCTGTGACAGGTTTATGGATGAGTGCTTTAGGTGTAGTTGGATTAGCATTGAATTTACGTGCTTATGACTTTGTATCACAAGAAATTCGTGCTGCTGAGGATCCAGAATTTGAAACTTTTTATACTAAGAATATTCTTTTAAATGAAGGTATTCGTGCTTGGATGGCTGCACAGGATCAGCCTCATGAACAGCTTGTATTCCCGGAGGAGGTATTGCCACGTGGAAACGCTCTTTAATGGAAAATTTGTGGTTGCGACACAGAGATGCTATGATTATTATTTAATTTCTAGACAAGGATTTGTATGTATTAATGCAAAGGATTAAGCACTTGTTATCAATATTATTATATTTTGAATAGAAAAGGTTTTTGTTTGTTTTATTTAAGGACTTTATTTTTTATTTCTATGTTTTTAATAACTCCCAATCAAAAAAATTTTTCGTTTCTACAAGCGAGGCCTAAAAATTTTAATTTGGTATAAAGTTACCAACAATTTAACAATTTAATTTTTATTTATAGCATAACGTGAAATTTTCCTTTGTCTATTTAGGAAAAATTGAATGTTATTAACTAAGTTCATGTGACTTACAAATATAAAAAAGTTTTGAGAGGATAATTATTTGAACTTTATTAAGTACATAATAGTTTAAATAATTTAAATCTTGTTACATATTTATTAATATAGACTAACTATTATATAATTAACTTAGTTTAAAGTGTTTTTTAGTATTAAATTTGATTATTTTTAAATATCAAAAATATTTACTTATAAATGCTTGAGCCGTGTGCTAGTAATACTTGCCCGCACGGTTCTTGAAGGGGTGGACTAATTTTCATCTACTTGTTGGTCGAGTCCAATAATCGGATATTTATTTTTTTAAAGTCAAAATTAATTAGTATTATCTAATAATTTTGAAAACATACTTTTATTTGCAATATTATTATTTATTTGTTTAACAATTTTAAAGTTGTAGGCTTTATTAGGTTTTATGTGTTAATTTAAACTAAAAAACACTAATAGTTTGTTATAGTTTTAACTAATATTAATTATTTACCTTAAATTTGCAATCTTCTCGATTAATAAAATAAGATTTTATTTGGTTAAAACCACTATACGAAATTGGAAAATTGTATTATTTAGTTTTTAATTGTATAATTTGTCAGTTTTTAAGGGGAAGTTAGTATTTGAATGTTAAAGGTATTAATTAACTGTCCTGACTGATTTTCTATGAATTTTATTTTATACTGTTAATTTTTACTACAAGAAATGTTAAAAATAAAACGTTTAATTACACTTGATCTTTTATTTTATTCTTGGAATGATATAAAGGCTAATAATAAATTTGTTTTTGATTTGACGAAAAAAGGAATTTCGGAGCCTATTAGTAAATCTTGGTTTAAAAAAGCGGCTCTTTTTATTCAAAAAGGTAATTATAATTACGAAAATACTAGTATGGCTAGATTGGATAAATTTTATTCTCAAAAAAATTTTTTGCAAGTTTTAAAAAATAAAATTTTAGAGAATGCATTTTTGCTTATTTTGAAGCCTTCTTTTAGGGAATATTTTTTTAAAGATTTTAATTTAACTGAATGTTTGCGTTTGCCAATTTGAAAACTTCATTGTTTAACTCTTTGTTTTATTGTTTAAGCTTTATAAATTTAGCTAAGTCGTTTAATTTTAAATGTAAATTTATTATTTGTTACATTATATTTTTGAATTGGTTAGGTTTATTAATTAATTTTTAAGTATTAATTTTTATACTTATTTTTATAGTATTTATAATAAATTTGTTAATTTACATTTTTATTTTGTTTTTAAGGCATATTGGTGCTAAGTTTTTTAGTTTTTAGAAAATGTGATTTAGATAGTAAAGCTATATGCCCTATATAGGCTTGTATAGTTTTTTTACGAGTTATTTTAACTTAGTTATTTTTTGTTGCTGATCGTGTTATTAAATTTCCTTTGTTTTTTATTTTAAATGATTTAAAGATTTATTATAAATCTAATAGATTTGATTCCAATCTTTTTAAATCTTTAAAAAATTCGCAATTAAAATGTTTTGATTATAATGATTTTAATATTAACTTTGCTTTTTTGTCTGCCAATGTTATAAAAACTTGGGTTGGAGATATTAGATATTTCTTGAAGTTTAATCTTTTAAAGTCTTTCAGTACGCTTAATAAGAATAGAATGAAAAATATTTTCTTAAAGATCTTTAATGATGTATTTGTCTGGGAAGAAATTGAGAAAATGTTTAATACTAATTTTTTGAGTATTTCGGATGATTTTTTGTATTGTTCTCGAACAAATTTAGGTAGGAGTGCATTGTCTGTCTTGTTATTTGAAATTTATATTCATCAGTTAGACATGTTTTTTTTTGATTTTATTCGTAGTTTTAGTTTTAGACGAAAGATTTTTAGTTTTGACATTTCTAATTTTAATAGAAAAAGAGATTTATTGTTTCCATTGAAGAAAATTTTAAGTTTCTTTTTTCCGGTTAGATTAGGTGTAAATATTAGTAATTTTATCAATATTAAAAATATTGTTACTATTAAATATAGTAGGTTGAATGAATATTATTTGGATAATATTTTTATTTATGAAAATTTTGATAAGTATGTTTATTATACGAGGTATTTAGATTCTTTTTTATTAGGTTTCGTTAGTAATAAAGGTTTTGTAAACTTTGCTCAAAAAAAATTATTAGATTTTGTACGTACTAATTTACATTTTGAAGTCAAAGATGTTAATGTATATTTTTCCATTGAAAAGTGCATATTATTTTTGGGTTACAATATAAGGTTACTTCGAGAAAATAAAAATTTTTCATTTATTAATATAAAAAAAAATAAAAACTTTATTTATAGAAGTTTAAGTAGGTTAGAATATTTTACACGTAAAAATTCTAACCTATTATACCAAAGGTTTAGTGCTGAATTTGCGTATAATATTGACAAATTTACAAGGACTAACGCATTAATTTCTTCTTCTTTAAAAGATAAAAATGTTTGGACTTATTTATTTCAATTGGAAGTAATTCGTTCCACTCAGTTTGATAAACTTGTTTTGAGCTATGATAAAATATCATTGATACCTTCAGAATTTGTTTTTTGTTCTGAAAGTTTGCAATCTAGTAATTATTTGATTTATCGTTTTAATCTGTATAATTTGAAAGTGCAAGTAGTATTACGTGATATATTCCAAAGTATACCCTTTAGAATAAAATCTTCTGTTTTACCTTTTGATTTGGTATTAAATAATTATTTTTTAGAATTAAAGAAGAAAGTATTTTTTATGTATAACAATTATTTTTTTGACATTGATAAAAATAGTGAGTTATCTTTTAAATTTTTAGCTTATAAAAGGTTTTATTCGAATTTGGGGAATTTAAATTTTTATTCTGAAGACTTAGAATTTTTAAAAACTTCTTTTAGTAATAGAAAAAAGAAAAGAGAAAATATTAGTTCTTGTTTTTCATTTTTTATTCCTGTAGATTTTTTGATTAATAAGTTGCGTAGTTTAGGTTATATTCACCCAAATAAGTTACGTCCCATAGGCAATTCAAAGTATTTGCATTACTCGGATGAATATATAATTAAAATTTTTGGATTAATGGCATTTTCTTTTTTAAATTGGTATAAATTATGTAATGATTGGAAAAAATTAGAATTAATTATTGGTTTTATTAGGGAAAGTTGTTTTTTAACACTTTGTAGAAAGCATAATAAAAGTAAGTGTTGGGCGTATAGCGTTTATACTCCGGATCTTATTATTTCGAATAATTTGTTTTTTATGAATTCTTTTTTTCCAACTAGAAATGATATTTCCGAAATTAAGCTAAATTTGTTAAACAATAATTCAAATACGATAGATGAAAAATTTTTTATAAATTTTAATTGAGGGTATTTAACATTTTTAGTGATTTCTTTGTTAAATTATTAATCTGTATTGTTAATTTGTTAAACTTATTGTCAGTCAGAAGGCTGTATGTATTTAATTAATGCATGTACAGTTTGGTAAACGGTGTTTCCGATTTCTCTAACAGTTGGTGGTCGTGATCAAGAATCAACAGGATTTGCTTGGTGGTCAGGTAATGCTCGTCTTATTAACTTATCAGGTAAATTATTAGGTGGTGTGGATTTTAATAATAAATTTTGGTGTGATTTTAGTAAGAGTTATTTGTATGATTTTATGTTTTAATTTTGTAATAGTTTTTATTTTCATTAAAAATTATGAATATATTGTTTCAAAATTATTATTCTTGGAAATTGTTGTCTTGGGAAAGTTCTTCAAATTCTTTATGTAAGATGCAAAAACGCTTATTCAAATCTGTTTACGTTTTGGATAGAAATAAATCTTTGCAATTACAAAAATTAATCTTAAATTCAAATTGTGCTAGATTACTTGCTATTCGAGAAGTTACTCAACTAAGTGTAGATAAAAAAATTCCAGGTGTTGATGGAAAAACCTCATTGACTTTTTTAGAGAGATTTGAATTGAATGAGAGTTTAAAAGTTAATTGGAATAATTGGAATCCCCAATCTTTAAGGAAGGTCTTAATTATTAAAGAAAAATTTTCACCAGCTAATGTTAAAATACCTACGATTTCTGATCGTGCTTGGCAGTGTTTAGTTAATTTTGCATTGGAACCGGCTCATGAGGCAGTTTTTAGCCCTTATAATTATGGTTTTAGGTTAACTTATTCTGTTTTAGAGGTTCAAAATTTCTTTTTCCTTAATTTATGTAGTCAATCAAATGGTTATCAAAAAAGGATTTTAAAGTTTAATTTATTGAATATTTTTCGTTCATTTAATCACAATTATTTGATGGAAAAAATATTAGCTCCAAGGAGTGTTAAACTAGGTCTTTTTAAATTATTAAAAAGAGGTTTTGAACTTGGTTATCCAGTAGATATGATTTATAGCCGTTCTTTAAAGACTTTATTATCTAATATAATATTAGATGGAATAGAAAATATTCATACATCTATTCGTTTCGGGTATTTTTTGATTTATATACTTAAACCAAAGGATAATGAATTAAAAATTATTAATGAATTTAATTCGCATTTGTTAAGTTCGGGTTTATTTTTAGATGATATAGAAGTCAAGATTTTTAATTATAGTAATACTGGATTTGATTTTTTGGATTGGCACTTTAGATTGGCAAATTGCAAGGAGTTTTTGTCAGTTCCAACTTACGAAAATTATCAAAAATTTTTATTGCGAGTTAAACGTATCGTTAATAATTCAAACTATGGTTCTTTGGTAAAAACTAATAAACTATGCTCTATTATTAAAGATTGGAGGGTTTATCATAAATACGCCAATCTAGATACTTTGCGTTATAATTTGTTTTTTATTAAGAAAAGAGCTTTTAAAGCTTTCAACTCTGAATCGAAGCAAGATTTTTACTCTACAAAAAGGCTTCTAGATAAATGTTTCTATGTATTGACAGATTTGGATAAGAAAGTTTTGGATCCTAAATTTATGGTTTCTTCATGTTATGGTCATATGACTTTTTGGTTTGGTACTAAATCACTAGATAATAATACTGCTTGTTCTAGCTACTTTTGTATTCATTGTGGAATGAATGTTTTTTAGTTTTAATCAACTTTATGTGAAGATATTTAAAGCTGAAGAAAATGTAATAGCATATTTTATGTATAATTAATTGTTTTGTTTTTAGCTTAAGATAATTTTTTTTTTATTTTACTTTATTATTGACCAATAATAGGTTAAGTGTTGCTCATGTAGCTCATGCTGGTCTTATCGTATTTTGGGCTGGTGCTATGAATTTATTTGAGGTAGCGCATTTTGTTCCTGAAAAACCAATGTATGAACAAGGATTAATTCTTTTACCTCATTTGGCTACACTTGGTTATGGTGTTGGTCCTGGAGGAGAATTGCGCAATTTTAAAAATATGATACGCTAAAGAATGATTTTATGTTAAAAAGCGATAGAATGGAAAGTTTATTGCATAGTTCTTACCTTTAATAAATAAAAGATGTTTGGAAAAATTAAAGAATAAAACCAACCTAACGAAAGTTTGAAGGGAATATAGCATGAACTACAAGCATTTTATTTTTTGCAAGCCAAAAGATCTGAAAAATAGGTTGAGGATAGAAAAGTTTGGAATTTTAAAGATTTTGCAGGTTTAGTATTTGGAGAAATTATTTAGTATTGTCAAATTCTTCGACAATAATTTCCATGAAATAGTCCAAATTAATAATGAAAAATAGAATTATTTTTTATATAAATTTACGAATAACCTATCAAAGGTCAAAATCATATTATTGAAAAATTGTTTCTCACTGAAATTCTCTATAGAGAGCATATTAAGTGATGAGAAACTAGTCAAATAAAATTTTTAGTCTGTAATAAATTTATAGTAGGTAATCTTGCACATACCTTTATTTTAATGTGAGTTGTTTTAATTGTTCAAATAGTTTTTATAGACAAAAAAATATAAAAAGAAGGAAAATAATTATTGAAGAAATAATTATTTTTTAATTATATTTTTGAATTTTTAAGAGCGGTATAATGGATCACTTTTATGTACCGTTCGTGGAAGGATAAATGCTATTGATAGTATTTGTCTATTTTCATGTTTTAGACACTTATCCTTATTTTGTATCAGGTGTTTTACATTTAATTTCGTCTGCGGTTTTAGGTTTTGGTGGTGTTTACCATTCATTAGTTGGACCAGAAACTTTAGAAGAATCATTTCCTTTTTTTGGTTATGTTTGGAAAGATAAGAATAAAATGACGACTATCTTAGGTATTCACCTTTGTTTATTAGGTTTTGGTGCGTATCTTTTAGTGTGGAAGGCTATGTACTTTGGTGGTATTTACGATACATGGTCTCCTGGTGGAGGCGACGTTCGTATTATAACTAATCCTTCTTTAAGTCCTTTTGTTATTTTTGGTTATCTTTTAAAGTCTCCTTTTGGAGGTGATGGTTGGATACCTAGTGTAGACAATATGGAAGATGTTATTGGAGGTCATATTTGGATAGGTACTATTTTGATTTTAGGTGGTGTTTGGCATATTTTAACTAAGCCTTTTGCTTGGGCTCGAAGAGCTTTTGTTTGGTCAGGAGAAGCTTATCTTTCTTATAGCCTTGGCGCTGTTTCTTTAATGGCGTTTATTGCTGTTCCTATGGTTTGGTTTAATACTACTGTTTATCCTAGTGAATTCTATGGTCCTACAGGTCCTGAAGCTTCACAGTCTCAAGCTTTTACGTTCTTAGTTAGAGACCAACGTTTAGGTGCTAATATTGCTTCAGCTCAAGGTCCTACTGGATTAGGTAAATATTTAATGAGATCTCCTACAGGTGAGATTATTTTTGGTGGTGAAACTATGCGTTTTTGGGATTTCCGTGGTCCTTGGTTAGAACCATTACGTGGTCCTAATGGCTTAGACTTGAATAAATTAAGAAATGATATTCAACCTTGGCAAGAGCGTCGTGCAGCTGAATATATGACTCATGCACCTTTAGGTTCTTTAAATTCTGTTGGTGGTGTTGCAACAGAAATTAATGCAGTTAACTTCGTAAATCCTCGCAGTTGGTTGGCTACTTCTCATTTTGTATTGGCTTTTTTCTTCTTTGTAGGTCATTTATGGCATGCAGGTAGAGCGCGTGCTGCTGCTGCTGGTTTTGAAAAAGGAATTGATCGTGAAAATGAAGCAGTTCTTTCTATGCGTCCTTTAGATTAAAACTAATAAATAATTAATTGGTTTTAATCTTACTTATAATATAACTATGCCTTCGTGGTGAAATGGTAGACACTCATGACTTAAAATCATGTGCTTAGTAGGCGTACCGGTTCAACTCCGGTCGAAGGTAATTTATTTTTGTTTTTTATTTTTATTGTAATTATATAGCTCAACAGTTATAAATTTAACTGGGGATTTAATCAATATTAATTAAATATCATGACAGCTACTTTAGAGAAACGCAAAAATGCTAGCCTTTGGTCTCGTTTTTGTTCTTGGATTACATCAACTGAAAACCGTTTATACATCGGTTGGTTTGGTGTTTTAATGATCCCTACATTACTTACAGCTACTTCTGTATTTATCATCGCATTTATCGCAGCACCTCCTGTTGATATCGATGGTATCCGTGAGCCTGTTTCTGGTTCATTAATTTATGGAAACAACATCATAACTGGTGCTGTTATTCCTACTTCTAATGCTATCGGTTTACATTTCTACCCTATTTGGGAAGCTGCATCTTTAGACGAGTGGTTATATAACGGTGGACCTTATCAGTTAATCGTTTGTCACTTCTTTATTGGTATTTGCTCTTATATGGGTAGAGAGTGGGAATTATCTTTCCGTTTAGGTATGCGTCCTTGGATCGCTGTTGCATATTCTGCTCCAGTTGCTGCAGCTAGTGCTGTATTCATCGTTTATCCTTTAGGTCAAGGTTCTTTCTCTGATGGTATGCCTTTAGGTATTTCTGGTACTTTCAACTTCATGATCGTTTTCCAAGCTGAACACAACATCTTAATGCACCCATTCCATATGTTAGGTGTAGCTGGTGTTTTTGGTGGATCTCTATTCTCTGCTATGCATGGTTCATTAGTAACTTCTAGCTTAATTCGCGAAACTACTGAGAACGAATCTGCTAACGCTGGTTATAAATTTGGTCAAGAAGAAGAAACTTATAACATCGTTGCTGCTCACGGTTATTTTGGTCGTTTAATCTTCCAATATGCTTCATTCAACAACTCACGTTCATTACATTTCTTCTTAGCTATTTGGCCAGTTATGGGTATTTGGTTCACAGCTTTAGGTGTTTCAACTATGGCGTTCAACTTAAATGGATTTAACTTCAACCAATCTGTTGTAGATTCACAAGGTCGTGTAATCAATACTTGGGCTGATATCATTAACAGAGCTAACCTAGGTATGGAAGTTATGCATGAGCGTAACGCACACAACTTCCCATTAGACTTAGCATAAAAGTTTACTAATTTTTCGCTCCTTATTTGTGGGCGATTAATATTTAACATTAACATTTAAACTAGATTTATATATTTATATAGGTAGTTAAATAAAGAGTATAAAATTTTTTGAGTTAACAATGTCTGTGTATTCTTCATAGATATTATTTATTATTTGTTATGAATTTATGGATAGATTTATTTTAAAATTTCTTTGGCTAGATAAAAGTATTGCTGTTTGCTTGGATCAAAAAATTGGTAATCGTACAAATCCTTTAACTGAATACTTTTTTTGGCCTCAAAAAGATGCATGGGAAGAAATGAAGTGTTTCTTGGAGTCCAAAACTTGGATAACACAAAATGAGTCAGTATTGTTACTTAATCAAATCACGGAGGTAATAAATTGTTGGCAAGAAAAAGATTCGGTTAATAAAAAAGATATATCTAAGCTTAAAGAAAATTTTCCCAATTCTATTTTTATTGGATATAATTAATTTGAGACCTAAAATATATATTTTACACTATTATTATCAATGATCCCGAAATTTATTTTTATTAGTTAGGTTATATATATTTATCTTTTAACTGGAATTAATCAAAACTTTCAGTTAAAAGATAAATATATATAATAAAAACAAAAGTTAATTTATATCTTATATTTTATATATATTTACCTTTTAGAGGGCGCATTTTTTCTTTTAAGCTTCTTTTAGTTATATAATCAAAAATTTTAAAATACTATTAACTTTAATTTTTTTTATTGTTTGTTACGTGGGTATACAAACTAATTTTTAGTGCTATTTTATGTAGTTGTCAACATAGTTATAAATTTTAAAAAATATTAATCTATATTCTAAAATTTGATATTTTGAAGGGGTTTTTTGGGCTAATATTCTATTACCCAGGATTTGTTTGTCTATTTTATACATTTATTTTTTATTCTTTTATTTCAGTTTGTATAATAATTATACTGTTTCTTAAATTTAACTTACAGATTTTGAAAGAATGTAGTTGTAAAATTAATTTAATCTTTATTAACTTTGGCAGCTTTTAAATATTTTTTATTAGAAAAGCTTTGTTTATAATATAATTTTATGTTTACTAACGTCACAGATAGAAATTGAACCCTTTTATATATTTAATAGGAAACTTAATTTTTTAAAAGCCACAAATGGGCACAAAGTGGCATTTAAAAAATTAAAATAATAAATGATTTAATAACTTTGTAGCCAAATGTTTGTTAGCAATTATTAAAGCATTTATAATATGCTTATGAATTGTTTATGTTTTGATTAAAAAGTTAATTAAACTAGTTAAATTAAGTTAAAATTAAATCAAACTGGTTATTTCTAAAATATTAATATAATATTGTTTATATTAATCGCTTTCTTTACCTTTTAATTCTTCTATTTGTTTATTTAAATCTTCTTCTTTACTAACAAGAATATACGCAACTGATTTACTATTTGTAATTTGGTGTAAAGTTATTGCAACCCTTTTTATTCTGTCTGTATTTGCGCATCTTTCCAAGTAAGCTTCTGTAGAACTTATTTTTTCATGTCCTAAAAAATATTTAGCTTCCATTATTCCTAAAGTTCTAGTTATTAAAATAGCTATTCTTCTTCTATAAGAATGTGATGTTATTCTTTTTTTAGGACTTAACATTTGACCAGCAATTTTTAATTAAGAATTTAAATATTTGGTAAAACTAGAGCGATATAAAAATCCCTATATTTCTGATTTTAAGCGTGTATCTTCACTTTCACAATTTTTATCAATTTTAAATAATTTGTGATAATTTTCTTTTTGAAGTTTTTTCATGTATTTATAGTCTTCTATCCCGTAATTAAGGTATTTGTCTATTTCTTTTACGTATGGAAAAAGAAGCATTATATTATGATAAGTTTTTGTTAATTTAATGTAAACTGTCCTTTTGTTAAATAAATTATCTAATTGTTCAAAATTAAAATATCTTAAACTAAAATTTCTAATTCCATATATTATTAATATAATATGTGATAACCTGTACTTAGCTTTTTGAAATCTGTATCTAGCTGTTTTTTTTTACTTCCATAATAATTGAAAAATCTTCAGGCATAACAGCATATTTTTCTTTTGATTGCATTGATCTTAAAACCTTTTTTTTTTCTATTCTAGCGTACTTTTTAGCTTCATCTTGTCTTATAACATTAGTAGTATAAAATAATTCTTGTTTAATTTGTTCTGATTCTAAACGTGATTTTTCAAATTCCTTTGCTAAATTTGCAAAATTATTTTTAATTTCTTCGTTATTTTTTTGAACTTTACTATCTAATTTTTCTTCACTACTTATGCGATAATTTAACAAACCTATTTCATATTGTATTTCCAATTTTTCTTTTTCTGTTTCCGTATTTTGTAATTTTTTGATTAAAACTAGTTTTAATCCGTTTACAATTTGTTCTTTAGTTTTCTGTTGATTTTTTAACTGTATACTACTATTTAAAACTAAATCTAATGTTTCTTCTTTTTTTTTGTTTTCTATATTAATAAGTTTAAGTTAATCTAAATCTCCTTCTAGGTATGCATTTTTAATTTCAATTAAATCTGCGACAGATATTAAAGGTATATTTACCTCATAACTTTTATGTATTAACAATTGTTTTCCCCAAACTTTAATACAATACCTGTCCAAGTAGTTATAAACTTTCCTAACTCCGTATCTGCTTTTGCAAGAATCAAAGATTTGTCTGCTATATCTTTTCTAACAAGTCTAATAAGTTCTTTAGCTAAATCAATTAATATTCTAAGATAACCTTGTAATGCCGCTGAACTTTTAGTAGTTTTCATAGTGTTAAACACTTCCACAACATGTGCAATCATTAAATTTTTAAATTCTTCTGGTAAATCTTCAAATTCTAACTCGTCTGGAAAACTATCAAACTTTCTTTCTGCAATAATTTGTTTTAGTACTTTATTATTGCATTCAACAACTTGATTCATATTTTTTTCTGTTGTGTAACTTAATGCTATGTTTTTTGAATTTAAAAACTCTCTAAATTCATGAGAAACATTAGACCTTGTACGATCACAATGAATTATATGACATTTTTTTTCCAATTCAGGGGTAAAAAATTTGCTAAAAAGATATATTAATTGTTTTGCTGTTGGTGGATTATCGGTTACTATATAAACAACTATTAGTTGTCTATAACTATTGTTAACTGACAATTTTTGCATAGTTGTGTTGTGTCAAAACTATATACTTGTCTAGGAAACATAGCTAATTATTTTCCGTTTAATAAATCTTGTGTTTCCGTGTTGTCAAACATTTTAAACTTTATAAAAATAGGACTGTTTTTTATAAAATCTTTTTTTAATTTGTAAAACTCTGTTACCGTTTTAATAGCTTTAACAACTTTTGTAGGTGATTCTCGTTTATTTTTTTCTATTCTTTGTTGTATAGACATAGGCATAAAAAACATTCTAAAACCTTTTCGACGAATATACTCTAAATTTTCTATTTTTGTATCAGAAGAATATTCGTTAAACATAAAATCTGGGTGCAATAGTAACGTTATTTCTGCTAAATTCTGTGCCCTATAAGCAATAGTGCCTACACGTAAACATTTAAATATAGTTATTAAAAGTTTAGCAAATAATAAATCTTCAGCTCTTAATATGCATCTTTGTTGATAATTTCCGTATCTTTTATTTATATCTTTTTTTATCATAGTTTTAATTTTTTAAATAATAAAAAAATTTAACTTACTCTACAAGCGTATAATCTATTCCTCTAAACAAGTTGTCAATAAATTGTTTAGTCATCACTACAGCCTTTAAAAACTTAATTTCTTCTGCCGTATCAGGTACTGATAAAAGCATTATAACTATTTCTTCTTTTGTTAATCTTGCTGCGACTTCTAATATTACTCTCTGTTTATTTTTATCTAAAAACAGTAAATCTAATTTTGCTTTTTTTATACAATGCACAAAAGATATTGGTATTCCAACATTTGATATAGTGTTTACAACGTTTAGTACAGATAAAAACTTAGATTTGGCTCGTGTTTTTTAGTACTTTTCTTTTTATCTATTTTTCTTTTCTTGTCATTTAAGTTGTCTGAATATATATATTCGCGATTTGTCGCTTTAGGTCTGCGTAATGATACTGAAGTTACAGTAGATTGACTCCAACTTTCAGGTACTTTCTTCGAGTTTCTTGTAACCTTTCCTCTCTTTTTAAGAGTACTTCTACTAATTTTTAGTAGTTCGTCTTCCATATCTGCGTCGACTAATCTTGAAAAGTCGTCGTTGTCTACGCCTAAAAATTCATTTTCATTAGGAATCTCGCAAAGTGCAGTAGACATCTCTCTAATTTTAAAGCTTGTCTTGCTATATACGTGATTATTTTGAACTGGCATTATCTTAAAATAAAATTTGTGGTTAATTAAAAATTAATGTTGTTTTATTATAATTCTGTTATAATATGGTTATATATTTACTAACGTCACAGATAGGAATCGAACCTACACGATACAACTTAGAAGGTTGGTGCCCTTCCATTAGGCGACTGTGACATATTAACTAGTTTATTGCATTATAATTTATAGTGCAATAAACTAGTTATTTAATTCTTTACCCAGTTTTAGTGCAAAGAAAGCAGGTATTAACGCCGTTAATAGTGCAATGCATATTTGTGTTGTGTTTATTCCCATTTTTTTAACAATAATTATATCTTGTCATATTATAACTTTAAATTTAATCTTTAATTAATTATTATTGAAAATAATTATAAATTTCCTTGGCGAAGGAATAAAAGTGCTACAATTAATGGTCCTGCAATTGTTATTAAGGCTAATGATCCTAATTGTACTATTAATTTTCCAGATAATGATAATATTTCTTTACGTTTTTATCTTAAGAGTTTAATATTTTACCTTATATTTATTATTTAGTAACTTATTATTTAAAAGGCTTTTGTTTTCTCACCAACGTTCATATTATGTTTATATGTAAATTTTTATTTTTTACTTTGTATCTTATTTAGTAAAACCTTTAATATTTTTTTATCTAAATTTAACAGAAGCTTGCCATACAAACGCTAGTAATAAAAATAATACAGGGATTATTGGTAATAGTTTAAATAGTAGTTTTCTTTTTTTGATTTTAAATTAAAAAATTTTTTATTTAGAATGCAAGTTTTATATATTTTTTTAATTTATAAATTTCTGTTTCAGATCTCAACGTCTACTAACGGATCGAAAGGAGCATAAGCCTCAGGTAAAAGTCCAAAGAATAATTCTTTTGTTAGGTAAACCTCAATATTTCCGTATGAAGTTAAGTATAATATTTATTATTTATTTGCTTTTTAATTTTATTTGAATATAGCTTTCAATTTTTATCTCAAGTTAAAAATTAGTTCAAAATTCATAGAAAACATTTTAATATCTCCATACTTTAGTTAGATTTGTTGTTTTAGCATTATTATTATAATAATTTCAAAAAATATTTATTCGGTATTATTACATTAGTGATTATGCCTTTTTAGCTCAGTGGTAGAGCATTGTATTTGTAATGCGGTGGTCGTCGGTTCGAATCCGACAAAAGGCTAAAATTACATGCAGATGTAGCTCAGTGGTAGAGCGCAACCTTGCCAAGGTTGATGCCATGGGTTCGAGTCCCATTATCTGCTAGTGACGAAATTTAGCGGAGTAGAGCAGTCTGGTAGCTTGCGGGGCTCATAACCCTGAGGTCAAAGGTTCAAATCCTTTCTCCGCCATTACTTAGAAAATGTAAAAAATAATAGTTTATTAATAATTTAAATTAAATATTAAAGGAGAAGAAGGGATTTGAACCCTCGGTGTTTTTTAGACACACTCGATTAGCAATCGAGCTCTTTAGACCACTCAGACACTTCTCCATATTGAAAGCATATTTTTAGTTTTTTATGGATTTTTGATCTGAGGCGGGAGGATTCGAACCTCCGAATGACAGGGCCAAAACCCGTTGCCTTACCGCTTGGCTACGCCCCATATTTGTTTATAAATTAACAGTTTATAGTCAAATTATTATTTATGTTTATTATTTTTAGTATGTATTTTTATAAAAATACATACTAAAAATAATATTATATTCCTTTTAACGGAACTTTCAAAAAAGATGCTATTTCGCTGGCTTTGTTTTCAAGTTCGTTTATCTTTAGTGGTTTTGAAAGTTGTATTATTGGTAAATCATTTTTACCTTTTATGGAAACGAAGATTGTTTGTTTATTATTTATTAGTTCTACTTTATTTTCAACTTTAATTGCCTCGTCAAATTAACTACTATTGTAGTTTTTTGCAAACTGTATGTACATATTTTAATTACAGCTTTTTTATTATTAACTTTTAATTCCTCTACTTTTTTTGTTTAAAACTTTTATTTGCAATATTGCTTTACTAAATTATTAAATTTAAATAATTAATTTATTTATTAAAAATTTAGTGGATTACTTTTATTATAAGATATAGATTTTAATTTAAGTTTAATTATATTTATAATATACTCTTACTTAATACTTAAGCATTTTTGTATTTTAACATGTTTATTATAAGTTTATTTCTTATTTGTTATTAATGTTTTACAAGTCTATTGATGATTGCAAGTTATAGTTCCACACTATATCTGTAAGTGGGTATATTATATTTATGTCTGAATCTTCCCCCCATAATCCTTTCCTGTATATTTGCATTATTTGTTTTTCTTTATTGAATTCGTTGAAGCCCTCTCCTATTTTAGAGGATAGTATCCTAATTTGGTTAATGCTTACTAGAACACCACATGTTCCATAGAAACACATTGTTATTCCTTGTGGAAAAAATATTATTTGTTCAGCATGTAGAAAAGGTATTATATTATTATTTAAATAACTGGAAATACCTACATCTAGAAACCCTATTCCACCTAATAAAATTACAACGTTAAAAATCCATTTGATAATCTTGTCATTTTCTTCAATTTTTTCTTTTAGAATTTTATCACTTCTTATTGATTCTTTTATTAAGTTTTCTTTTGTGCTAGAAGGATTAAATTTCATATGCTTATTTTATAATTGATAAAACTATTCCGGCACCTACTGTTCTGCCGCCTTCTCGAATTGCAAATCGCATACCTTTAGTTGAATATTAATTTGATTTCTTTATTTTTTAACATAATATTTGATTTATTTGAAAATTTTTGAGTTATTTTAATAATGATTTTTAATAAGTAGTTAATCACATTTCAATAGCGATAGGTTGAATTAATTCAACCTGCATTTTTATTCTGTCACCAGGCATTACCATTTGAGCTGGAGTATCATTGTCTGATCTGAATGATTCTATTTTACCCGTTACATCAGTAGTTCTTACGTAGAATTGTGGTCGATAGCCTTCAAAGAATGGAGTATGTCTTCCTCCTTCTTCTTTAGTTAAGATATATACTTGTGAATCAAAATTAGTATGTGGATTTATAGTTCCAGGTTTAGATATTACCATACCTCTTTCTATATCTGCTTTTTGTATACCTCTTAATAAAATACCAACGTTGTCTCCGGCTAGTGCTTCGTCTAAACTTTTTTGGAACATTTCCAATCCTGTAACTGTTGTTGTTCTGGTATTTTTTAAATAAAACTAAGTATTTTATAATTTTACTCGTCCCCGATCTGTACATGCATTTTTATAGCATACAGTTCTTTATTGGTTTTTGTATTGAATTTTTTATCTAAGATATTTTTTATAGATAAATTAGTTGGTTGTTTACTTTAAACTAGTAAATTGTAATTAGATAATATTATTAAATATTTTAAAGTATATAGGATCGTACTTTTCTAATTTTTAAGTTTTTGTATTTAAGTTACCTTTTATATTTTTTGGTTTATTTTTAAAAATTTTTTCAATTTCTCGCTAATTTAATTTGATTATTTTAGCTTTAAAAGCATACTATATTTTTTCGAGTTTCCTAATTTTTAATTTGTTTTAGATTTATTGAAAAATAAGCTTCTGAGAATTATGTATATAATTTTATATTTTCTAGTTTAGTAGCATTCCAATTCGCACTCCTACAAGTTCAACTGTTTCACCAACTTTTACTGTACCTCTTTCTACGCGTCCTGTTGCAACTGTTCCACGTCCTGTAATTGAAAAAACATCTTCTACTGCCATAAGGAAATCCTTATCTGTGTCACGTATAGGTGTAGGTATATATGTATCAACTTGATCCATAAGGTCTAAGATCTTGTCTACCCATTTATTTTCACCACGATTTATTTTTGGATTTTGTGTTAACGCTTCTACGGATAGTAGTGCTGAGCCCGATACTATTGGTATTTCATCTCCCGGAAATTCATAGTTATTTAATGTTTCTCTTACCTCTAATTCTACTAGTTCTAACAATTCTTTGTCATTATTAATTGAATTAAATCATTTATTTTATTTTAAAAATAAATAATTATTTATTATAACTTTGGTTTTTAATATTTCTGAGTTTATTTTTTAATTTTTTTAGTCAAACTCTACTTGATCTTCTTTATTTAGAAATACTACAATGTTTGGTACGCCTACTTGCTTAGCTAAAAGTATGTGTTCTTTAGTCTGTGGCATAGGTCCGTCAGCACCTGAAACTACGAGAATAGCTCCATCCATTTGCGCTGCTCCAGTTATCATATTTTTTACGTAATCAGCATGTCCAGGACAATCTACATGTGCATAATGGCGATTTTTAGTTTCATATTCTACATGTGCAGTATTTATTGTTATTCCTCTTGCTTTTTCTTCTGGAGCAGAATCTATATCTTCGTATCTTTTTGCTTTTGAGTTCCCGCTGGCAGCTAAAGCCATTGTTATTGCAGCAGTTAATGTAGTTTTTCCATGGTCTACATGTCCTATTGTACCAATATTAATATGTGGTTTAGTTCTTTCAAATTTTTGACGAGCCATTTTATTATTGTTTTTAATTTCTATTTATTACGAGTAGAATTATAATTATTAATTGATTTGAATATTATATATTATAGTGTTAATTGATTATCAATAGGTTTGTTATGTAAGTTTAAAAGTTTTATATCTAACGAAAATATTGATTTTGGTAATTTTTTTTGTTTTTACGTTTATTTTTTAACACTTATATTTATTTTATTAGAATCTTAGAGTAGAGAAAGCTTTATTTGCCTCAGCGTTTTTGTGTATTTCTTCTTTTTTCTTTACCGAATTTCCTATGTTGTTATAAGCGTCTAATATTTCGTTTCCTAGTTTTGTTACCATATTTTTTCCTGGTCTATTTCTTGCGCTTTTTATTAAAAAACGTAAGGCCAAACTACTTCCGCGATCTGACTTTACTTCAACTGGAACTTGGTAAGTTGCACCCCCTATACGACGTGATTTTACTTCAACAATTGGAGTTGCATTTGTTACAGCTTTTTTTAAAATTTCAAGTGGGTCTTGTTGGCTTGATTCTTGTATATTCTTCATTGCTTCATAAAATATACGCTGTGCGACTGTTTTTTTCCCTTTTAATAATATTTTATTTATTAGCATACTTACTAATATGCTGTTGTATATGGGGTCTTGGCTTATTATTCTTTTTTTAGATTTTCTTCTACGAGACATAACAGTTATTAAATATTTATTTAAATTAATGTGCGTTTTCAACTATATTAAATTTTAATTTATTTTGGTTTTTTTACTCCATATTTAGAGCGTCCTTGTTTTCGATTTTTTACACCTGCTGTGTCTAAACATCCTCTAATAATATGGTAACGAACTCCTGGTAAGTCTTTAACTCTTCCTCCTCTTATTAATACTACAGAATGTTCTTGTAGGTTATGACCTATTCCTGGTATGTAAGCAGTTACTTCTAAACCCGATGATAATCTAACTCGACTTACTTTACGTAATGCTGAGTTTGGTTTTTTAGGAGTTGTTGTATATACTCTAGTGCATATTGCTCTTTTTTGAGGGCACAATTTTAGTGCAGGAGATTTAGTTTTCCTTTTTATCTTTTCTCTTTGGAATCGAATTAATTGTTCTAATGTAGGCATTTTAATTAAATTAATTGTTTTATTTCTTATTTTATTCGCTCTAATAATTAATGATTAACTTATAGTTAATAACTTGTTGAATGTTTTTATATCTTTAAGTATTATTTCAGATAAAACTTTCTTATTTAATGATATTTTATCATTTTTTATTTTGTTCATTAATTTGTTGTAAGGAATTCCAAAGCTTCTTGATGTTGCATTTATACGTCTAATCCAAATTTGTCTATTTTGATTTTTTTTCTTTTTCCTATCAAAATAGGAATAACGAAGTGCCTTCATCATTTGTTGGTTTGCTGTTTGAAACAGTTTTGAGTGTGATCCTCTAAAACCTTTTGTTAATTTAAGTATTTTTTTTCTGCGTTTTTTTGCTACAAAGCCACGTTTTACACGAGTCATATTTTTAACTTCTTTTGCAAACTTCCATTAGTTTTTAATATTAAAATAATAGAGGTTTAATCCTTAAAGATCTATCTGTAATAATTTTCCAGCTAAAACTTCTGCCAAAATATTTTTTATCATTTTCATTATACTAATTTTGTCGTCTTATAATATTTAATTTATTATTAATTGCTGTAATTTTATGTTAACTTTAAAAATATTTGTTTATACTGTTGTAGTATTTTTTATTTCTCTTTTCATTTTTGGTTTCCTTTCTAATGATCCAGGACGTAATCCTAATGCTAAAGATATGTAATTTTAGTAAGTAAAGTTTATTTATAATTTTATTGATGTAAACTTTACTTAAAATAATAAAAGATTTTGGGATTGTAGTTTAATGGTTAGAGCACCGCCCTGTCACGGCGGAAGTTGCGGGTTCGAGTCCCGTCAGTCCCGTAATATATAATTTATTTTAATTCAATTTAGCTTGTTTATTAAATTTCATTTAATTTTCGTATGGTTGAAACTCTTTTATCAGGTATTATTTTAGGATTAATTCCGATAACTGTTTGTGGTTTATTTTTTACTGCTTACCTTCAGTATATGCGCAGTGATAATACATCTTTAAATTAAAGAAGGTATAAATTTTTGTTTATGCCCTCTTTTTTGAGTTGATAGCTCAGCTGGTAGAGCACTCGGCTTTTAACCGATCGGTCCTGGGTTCGAATCCCAGTCAACTCATTGTTTATTTTTTTGTTTTTTTAATCCAAAATGGGTAGGTGTTTAGTTTTTTTTAGGAAGATTTTATGACAATTACTCCGCCTGAACAAAATTTGAAAAAAGTAAAAGTAAGTTTTACAAGTGATCCTGTTGAAACTTCTTTTGAAAAGTGGGCTAAACCAGGACATTTTTCTCGTTTGTTATCAAAAGGTCCTAATACCACTACGTGGATTTGGAATTTACATGCAGATGCTCACGATTTTGATAGTCATTTGCGAATTGATAAGTTCCATCGTTAAACTTCAAAATAAGGATAAAATTTTACTTATCCTTAATTACTCATATTAAGGGCTTATACATGCGAATTTATAAGTATTTTAACTCAAGAGCATCTTAATAAAGAATGAATGGTAATTATGTTTTAGACCATGATTTATAAGAGTAATTTATTAGCAGTTAGGCTATAATGGAATCAAAACAATTATATAAATAATATGAGTCAAGTTCTAATTTATATTTGTGACTGTAGTTATTTTGTCATTAGTTTCTTGTGGTTTGTTAAAAGTTTGTCTGCTGGTAAATTAATGGTTTCGTGGATCAACGATTAATTAGTTTTTAGGTTATAATGTTGTTTGATAATGTTTTAGTCTGTAATATTAGGTAAGATGCTTGGCCCTGAAATTGTAAATAAAAAAATCCTTGAACTTTCATATAAGTTTGGATGTTTATCAGGGAAAGCTTACTTACTAATAAATATTTATTACTTTTTGATTTTAATAATGTAAATTTATAATTAGTAAGTGTGAGCCGTGTGCATTTAAAGGTGCATGCACGGATCTTAGGGGGAGAATCTTAGTTATTTAATTCTCTACCAGGTACAACTGATTTAGAAGATATTTCAAGAAAAATTTTCAGTGCTCATTTTGGACAATTAGCTATTATTGAAATATGGTTGAGTGGTATGTTTTTTCATGGGGCTAGATTTTCAAATTATGAAAGTTGGTTAGTAGATCCTGTACATGTAAAGCCTAGTGCTCAAGTTGTTTGGCCCGTTGTTGGACAAGAAATATTAAATGGGGATGTTGGTGGTAATTTCCAAGGTATACAAATTACTTCTGGTCTATTCCAAATTTGGAGAGCAGCTGGTATAACTTCTGAGTTTCAGTTATATGTTACGGCTTTAGCTGGCCTTGTTTTTGCTGGGCTTCTATTTTTTGCTGGTTGGTTTCATTACCATAAAGCAGCTCCTAAGTTAGAATGGTTTCAAAATGTTGAATCAATGTTAAATCATCATTTAAGTGGTTTATTAGGTTTAGGTTGTTTATCTTGGGCGGGCCATCAAATTCATGTATCATTACCAGTTAATAAGCTTTTGGATTCTGGTGTTAATCCTTCGGAAATTCCTTTACCACATGAGTTTATATTAAATAAATCTCTTATGGTTCAGTTATACCCGAGTTTTTCTAAAGGTCTTGCTCCATTTTTTAGTTTTAACTGGAATGAGTATTCAGACTTCCTTACTTTTAGAGGAGGTTTAAATCCTGTTACTGGTGGTTTATGGTTAACAGATATAGCTCACCACCATTTAGCTTTAGCTGTATTGTTTATTTTTGCTGGTCATATGTATAAGACTAATTGGGGAATAGGTCATAATATGAAACAAATGCTTGAATTCCACAAAGGCCCTTTTACAGGTCAGGGACATAAAGGTCTTTATGAAATATTAACTAATTCTTGGCATGCACAATTAAGTATTAACCTAGCTATGATGGGTTCATTGTCAATTATAGTAGCACAGCATATGTACTCTATGCCGCCATACCCTTATATTGCCACTGATTATGGTACGCAGTTATCATTGTTTACACATCATTTTTGGATTGGAGGTTTTTGTATAGTTGGTGCTGCTGCACACGCTGCTATATTTATGGTTAGAGATTATGATCCTACTACTAACTACAATAATCTTTTAGATAGAGTTCTTTTACATAGAGATTCAATCATTTCTCATTTAAACTGGGTATGTATATTCTTAGGTTTACATAGTTTTGGATTATATATTCATAATGATACTATGTCTGCTTTAGGTCGTCCACAAGATATGTTCTCTGATACTGCTATTCAATTACAACCTGTATTTGCTCAATGGATCCAAAATACTCATTATTTGGCTCCTAATTTGACGGCTTTGAACGTTGATAGTTCTACTACTCCTGCTTGGGGTGGAGATATTGTTGCTATAGGAAATAAAATTGCTATGATGCCTATTAAGTTAGGTACTGCTGATTTTATGGTACATCATATTCATGCTTTTACAATTCATGTAACAGTTTTAATTTTATTAAAAGGTGTATTATTTTCTCGTAGTTCACGTTTGATTCCTGATAAGGCTAATTTAGGCTTTAGATTTCCTTGTGATGGTCCAGGACGTGGTGGTACATGCCAAGTTTCGGCTTGGGATCACATTTTCCTAGGATTATTCTGGATGTATAATTCTATTTCAGTTGCAATTTTCCATTTTAGTTGGAAGATGCAGTCTGATGTTTGGGGTAATGTTACATCTAATGGAATATCACATATAACAGGTGGTAATTTTGTGCAAAGTTCTATAGCGATTAATGGTTGGTTAAGAGACTTTTTATGGGCTCAATCATCACAAGTAATACAATCTTATGGTTCTGCTTTATCTGCTTACGGGCTTATTTTCTTAGGGGCTCACTTTGTATGGGCTTTCAGTTTAATGTTCTTATTTAGTGGTCGTGGTTATTGGCAAGAACTTATTGAGTCAATAGTTTGGGCTCATAATAAATTGAAAGTAGCACCTAATATCCAACCAAGAGCTTTAAGTATTACTCAGGGTCGTGCCGTAGGCGTAGCTCATTATTTATTAGGTGGTATTGCAACTACTTGGTCTTTCTTCTTAGCAAGAATTATATCAGTGGGTTAATTTAATTATATTGATTTTGAATTCCTGTCTATTTGATAGTAAAATTGGTTTAAATGAATTTGTTTAGTAAATAAAGGAGGTCGATTTATGGCAACCAAATTCCCAAAATTTAGCCAAGGTTTAGCTCAAGATCCTACAACTCGACGTATTTGGTTTGGTATTGCTACTTCTCATGACTTTGAAAGTCATGATGGTATGACAGAAAAAAATCTTTATCAAAAGATATTTGCATCTCATTTTGGACAATTAGCAATCATATTTTTATGGACGTCAGGTAACTTATTCCATGTTGCATGGCAAGGTAACTTTGAACAATGGATAACTGACCCATTACATGTAAGACCTGTAGCACACGCAATTTGGGATCCGCAATTTGGTCAACCAGCTATAGAAGCTTTTACTAAAAGTCAAATTGCAGCTCCAGTTAATATTTCTTATTCAGGTGTTTATCAATGGTGGTATACTATTGGTATGCGTACAAATGTTGATTTATTTAATGGCTCAATATTTTTATTATTATTAGCTTCTTTATCATTATTTGCTGGATGGTTACACTTACAACCAAAATACAATCCAAGTGTTTCTTGGTTTAAAAATGCTGAATCTAGATTAAATCATCATTTATCTGGTTTGTTTGGTGTAAGTTCGTTAGCATGGTCAGGTCATTTAATTCATGTAGCTATTCCTGAATCTCGAGGTCAACATGTAAGATGGGATAATTTTTTAAGTTTACCTCCACATCCTGCAGGTTTAGGCGCGTTTTTCAGTGGTAATTGGTCAATTTATTCTGATAATCCTGATACGAATCTTCATGTTTTTGGAACTTCTGATGGTGCTGGTAGTGCAATTCTAACATTTTTAGGAGGTTTTCATCCAGAAACTAAAAGTTTATGGTTAACTGATATTGCGCATCATCATTTGGCGATTGCTGTATTGTTTATTATAGCAGGTCATATGTACAGAACTAATTTTGGCATTGGTCATAGCATGGAAGAAATATTGAATGCTCATAAAGCCCCTAGTGGTAAACTTGGAGAAGGGCATAAAGGTTTATATGAGACAATAAATAATTCTCTTCATTTCCAATTAGGTTTAGCGCTTGCTGCTTTAGGTGTAGTTACTTCATTGGTAGCTCAACATATGTATTCTTTACCTCCTTATGCATTTTTAGTGCAAGATCGTACTACAATGGCTGCTCTTTATACTCATCATCAATATATTGCAGGCTTTATTATGACAGGCGCATTTGCTCATGGTGCTATTTTCTTTTTGCGGATTGATAGGTTCCAAGATTAATACAATTTTACAAATGAAAGGACATTACTTGTCTAAGTACTCATATCAAGGGAATATAAATATGAATTTATAAGTATCTGTATTCTAGGAGCATCTTGATAAAAGTGGATCAGTTAATATTCAAATTACTGTTGTCTGCAAGAGTTTGTTATTAGAGGGTATAATTAGAATCTAAATAAATATTGAATATATACGAATATTAATTAATTTTGAAAAGGTATTCAAAAAAGTCAATCAAGTAGACAATATATTTTAAAGAAGATATTATTGAAGTATTTGACGCTGGAGGTTTGTTTGATATCTCTCTTAATGACATTTATAAATTTTGGAACAACAATTAACTGGTTTGAAGGGTATTGTAGATGACATAAATAATATTTTCCTTCTGCTGGTTGTGAAGCTTCTTCCTAAAAACATAACTCACGAATAATAAATAAAGTGAAAAGTAAATAATATTGATATTTTAGCAAAAGTGAAACAACAATATTAAAAACTTGTTATGGTATCTAAAGAACATAATTTGATAACTAGGTTTGATTAGAAATTAGGGAAAGTTCATTTATTAAAAACGTATAGTTGTTTTACATTAATGATTAATAATCGAAAATTTATATCATTTTAACAATACAGGTACAACAGTGAAAAATTTATAAAATGATTTTAAATAAGGACAAGTTTGGTAATTTTTCAACTTCTATTGTTATTAATCTTCTAATTAAAATAAAAAACGTTATTAATTTAAGCGAGCCGTGTGCATTGAGAAGTGCAAGCACGGATCTTAAGGAGAGGTTTAAAATTGATTTAATCCTCTACCTGGCATCAGAGACTATGACGATACTAAGAATAAAGGTAATGTTTTGAGTCGTATATTAAATCATAAAGAAGCAATTATTTCTCATTTAAGTTGGGTTACTTTATTTTTAGGGTTTCATACATTAGGCTTATATGTTCATAATGATGTAATGCAAGCTTTTGGAACACCTGAAAAACAGATTTTAATCGAACCTGTATTTGCTCAGTGGATACAATCTTCACATGGTAAGGCTTTATATGGATTTAATTTCTTATTGTCTTCTGATACTAGTAATGCTTTTGTAGCAGGTAAATCATTATGGTTACCTGGTTGGTTAAATGGAATTAATGATCAGTCTGGATCATTATTCTTACAAATAGGACCTGGTGATTTCTTAGTTCATCATGCAATAGCTTTAGGACTTCACACTACAACTTTAATTTTAGTTAAAGGTGCTTTAGATGCTAGAGGTTCTAGATTAATGCCTGATAAAAAAGATTTTGGTTATAGTTTTCCTTGTGATGGCCCTGGCCGTGGTGGTACTTGTGATATTTCAGCTTGGGATGCTTTCTATTTGGCAGTTTTTTGGATGTTAAATACTATTGGTTGGGTAACTTTTTATTGGCATTGGAAACATATAACTTTATGGCAAGGCAATGTAAGTCAATTTAATGAGTCATCTACATATTTAATGGGTTGGCTTAGAGATTATCTGTGGTTAAATTCTTCACAATTAATTAACGGATATAATCCTTTTGGTATGAATAGTTTGGCCGTTTGGGGCTGGATGTTCCTTTTTGGACATTTAGTTTGGGCTACAGGTTTTATGTTTTTAATTTCGTGGAGAGGCTATTGGCAAGAGCTTATAGAAACTTTAGTTTGGGCACATGAACGTACTCCTATTACTAATGTTGTTAAATGGAAAGATAAGCCTGTGGCATTATCAATTGTTCAGGCTCGTTTAGTAGGTTTAGCACATTTCTCTGTAGGCTATATTTTTACTTATGCAGCTTTCTTAATTGCTTCAACTTCAGCTAAATTCGGATAATTTGATTTCGTTAATTAAAGTTTATAAAATTTAATAGAAAATTTAGGAATATAGTAATTGTGATTTTTGAATGTAAAAGTACATTTATATTTAAATTTAAAGGAGATTATATTATGGCGGGTTCTACAGGGGAGCGTCCTTTTTCAGATATTATTACTAGTATTCGCTACTGGGTTATCCATAGTGTTACTATACCTTCATTGTTTGTTGCGGGTTGGATTTTTGTAAGTACAGGTCTTGCTTACGATATTTTTGGTACTCCTCGTCCTAATGAGTATTTTACTGAAACTAGACAAGAAATACCTTTGCTTACAGATCGTTTCAATGCCTTAGAACAAATGGATCAATTAACTAAATAATTCTTATGACAACAAATAAAGCTATTACTTACCCTATTTTCACGTTTCGTTGGTTAGCAGTGCATGCACTTGCCGTTCCTACTGTTTTTTTTATTGGTTCTATTTCTGCAATGCAGTTTATTCAACGATAATTTAATTGATAATTTTATATTTTGGTTTTTAACTTAATTTTATTTAATTTAAGTTCTCAAGATATAAAATTTTTATTCTTTTTTGATTATACAAATTTATTTAGTAAAAGATCTTAATATTTTTTACTAATATTAAAAATTTTTTTTGTGTTTTCCCTTGTTTTAAAGTTTTAAGGAAATTTAGTTATATTATTTTTATGATTTATTATTTCATAGTAGTTTGATAAATTTTTCAAGAATATATCTAATTACTTGTTTTTTATTCAATTTATGGTTCAGACAAATCCAAACAAACAGAGTGTAGAGTTAAATCGAACAAGTTTATATTGGGGTTTATTATTAATATTTGTTTTAGCTGTTTTATTTTCTAGTTATATTTTTAACTAGAATTTTTATAGTATATATAGGAGAATATATTTTATATAATGTTTTTATTTTGTTAATTTTTTAGGAGAAATATTTATGTCTAATTCAGGAACTACGGGAAGAATTCCACTTTGGTTAGTAGGTACTGTTGCTGGTTTATTGTGTGTGTGTTTTTAATATGTTAATATAAATTTATAATAATTTTTAAAGGTAATTTACAGCTTAATCCTTAGCTGTATGTAAGAGTTGATTATTAATAAATAATTAAGCTTTAATTAAAGTTTAAGGCAATTTAATTGGATTAAAAGCATTTGTTTAAATGCTAGCTGGTTCTTTATTAAATAGGTTAAATAAATTGTACTTTTTATATAAAATAATGAATTAGTAATAAGATAACGGAATTATAATAATATTTAGTAGTTAGGCTGTTAATGTTATCCTTTAATGTAATTCGATAAAATAAACGTAAATGAGTGACATTTTATAAATATTAATTAACCTGTTAACATAGCTTTATCATATTAAAAATATTTTATTCACAAAATATTTTTAACGAATTTTATGTGAAAAGATGTTCCATATTTAGTATTTTGTGTTACTAACTATACATAATATGTCATTATGTTGGTTCTTTGAATCAATGTATAAATAAGTAGATAATATTAAAATAAAAAGTAGTTGTTTATTTTGATTCAAAGAGCGATATGAAAAGTGATTTTCATGTATCGTTCGGTAAGGGCTTAACTTATAAATTATGTTTTGCTACTTTCATGCAGCACTTACTTTATTGGCGCTTTTCTTTTATGGGTCTTATTCGGGTTTAGGCTCTTCGCTTTAATTTTTTTATGTTGAAATTTACTTAAGATAATATTATTATCTTAAGTAAATTATTAAATTTTTTAGAATTTGTTTTAACTTATTTATTCGTTAATAATAATGATTAGTATTTTGGTTTGATCTTATTTTACTTTCTTTTAGTTAATTTATTTTATGATAGACTTAATTTTGATTTCCAATTTTGTAAAATTTCTAAAATAATTTTATTTAATAATGATTGTTATTAAAAATCCATTATATTTAATATGTATATTTCTTCGAAAAACAACAATATTTATTCATGATAAAATCACAGGTTTTGACTGATAAAACGAATAAAGCTTTGCAATATAATAAGTATGTTTTTGATGTAGATAGAAGGCTTAATAAGTTGGAAATAAAATCTCTTATACAAGATGTTTTTGATGTTAGAGTTATTTCTGTTAACACTTATATTAGACCTGGTAAAAGTAGACGTTTGGGTAAATTTGAGGGATTAAAAAATTCTTATAAGCGTGTTTTTGTTACTTTATCAGATAATAAAGTGATACCGTTCTTTTCTTCGTTATAATTGTAGTTTTAATAAGTGATATTTTTATTTTATTTATTTTATGTCAGTTCGTTTTTATAAGGCATATACTTCTGGAACTCGCAATCGTTCTGTTAGTGATTTTTCAGAAATAACAAAGTTAAATCCCGAAAAATTATTAACCTTCTATATACATAGATCTAAAGGTCGCAATAATAGAGGTGTTATTACTAGTAGGAATTTGGGAGGAGGCCATAAACGCTTGTATAGAAAAATAGATTTTAAGCGAAATAAGTGGGGCATCCTTGCAAGAGTGTTTAGTATAGAATATGATCCAAATAGAAATGCTAGGATAGCTTTGCTTTTTTATAATGATGGAGAGAAAAGATATATTATTCATCCTCGTGGTTTGTCCGTTGGAGAATCAGTTGTTTCAGATTTTGATGTTCCAATTAAAATAGGCAATGCTTTGCCTTTAAGTAAAATTCCTTTAGGGACTTTTGTTCATAACATTGAATTTCGACCTGGAAAAGGAGGTCAAATTGCTAGAGCAGCAGGTACTTTTGCACAAATATTAGCAAAAGATGGAAACTTTATTACGCTTCGACTTCCTTCTGGAGAAATAAGACTTGTCGAAAGATTTTGTTGGGCAACTGTTGGACAAGTAGGAAATATTGATTTTTCAAACCTTGTTTTGGGTAAGGCTGGTTGTAACCGTTGGTTGGGCAATACTCCCAAAGTTAGAGGGGTTGCAATGAACCCTTGTGATCACCCTCACGGCGGAGGCGAGGGCCGAAGTCCTATAGGTCGCTCACGTCCTGTAACTCCTTGGGGTAAACCTGCTTTAGGACAAAAAACACGAACTCCTAAGCGTTATAGCAATATGTATATTGTTCGTTCAAGAAAATCTGTTTAATAATTGATCATTTTTAATTGTTTTTTGTTTTATTACTTATTTTGTATTGTAACATATGGTTTATTCCATTTTGTTTTATATTTAATTTATTTTTGAATTATGTCTCGTTCTTTAAAAAAAGGCCCGTTTGTAGTTAATTCTCTATTAAAAAAGGTTAATAATGTTAATTCAAGTAATTCTTGTGTAAATTTTTTATTTTTTAGTATATTTTTGTAGGATATTATTTCTTTGCTTAATTTTAGTTATTTTTATGTGAAAAAAAAAATATTTTTTATTTTATTTAAGTCAATAATATTGACTTGGTCACGTTCTTCAACTATACTTCCAGTTATGATAGGACATACTATTGCAGTTTATAATGGTAGGGAGCATATTCCTGTTTTAGTTTCTGATCAGATGGTAGGGCATTTTTGATTTTTTTTAATTGTATTATTATTGAATTTAATGATTTTAAATAAGCTGTAATTATATGTATTTTTAAAGTTTTGAAAAAATTTTTTTATTTAAGTAAATTAGGAGAGTTTGTTCAAACTCGAAATTACCGAGGTCATGTTAAAGCTGATAAAAAAGCTAAACGTTAACGATATTTTTTATTTTATAATTGTTAAGTTTTCATAATATTTGGAGAATTTTGATAATTTATTTTTATCTTTCGTTATAAATTTTTGTGGGAGCAATTTTTGTTAATTTAACAACTTTTCCCAATTTATTATAAATTAATCTTATAAAATTTATTTGTTTATTTTTATGGTTTTGATATATATTATATTAAAACTTAGGTTATTAATAGGTATCTATTTAATATGTTTGATATTATAAAGTTCAAAGAAATTCATTTCTAATCAGCTTTTTCTCTATATTTTGTCTTTGGAAGATTGTTTATAACGAGTAATTAAATATTTGTTTAAATTTTTAAAATAACGCTTAATAATAAGACATTATTATTTTAAGTGTTTGTGAGATTTTTTATCATTTTATATGGATTACAATAAAAATATAGAAGCTTCTGCTTTTTCAAGATACGTTAGGATTTCACCTTCTAAGGTTAGAAGGATTTTAGATCAAATTAGAGGACGTTCTTCTGAAGAAGCTATTATGATTTTGAAATTTATGCCTTATAAAGCTTGTCCTATTATATCTAAGTTAATTTTTTCTGCACTTGCTAATGCTAAACAAAAATTTGATTTAGATGCTAGTTCTTTTTTTATCAAAGAAGCTAGGGCTGATTCTGGTACTATTTTGAAGCGCTTTTGTCCTCATGCTCAAGGAAGGGGCTTTCCTATTAAAAAGCAGATGTGTCATATAATTAGTAAGATCTGACATTGAATTAATATTATTTTTTAATTGATTTTATTATGAGTTTATCAATTTGACTTTACTATTCAAGTATTTAGTTTATTAATTTAATAGTAAAACTTATTAAGTTTAAATAATTTTTTTTATGTTATTAAATAATACTTTAGATTAGTTAATTCCAAACAGATTTGTCTTTTATATACTTATGAACTAAGTTTATGATTTGAAAGAAGGGATGAGATTAATTAAATTTATGGGTTTTTGATTCTTCTCTATTTATGATTTTCGTATTTTAAGTCGTATGCTAATCGCATGTACGGATTTTAGAAGGTTTATAATTTCTATTCTACTTACAGTGGGTGCTTTATAAAGTTTTTAATAATTGTTGTTTTTTCACTTTTTATGTCATTATCTAAATATAATTTAAATATATTTTTTATGGGTCAAAAAGTTCATCCTTTAGGTTTTAGAATAGGTATAAGCATTGAGATTAGTGATAATGTTTTTTTGTAACTTAAATTTATTAAGATGTAATAGGTGGTTAAGTTTTATTTTTATATTGCGTCTCGTTTAGTTTGGTGATTAATTTTAAATTTTGCTCTTTATTAACTGATTAATTAAACCTTTTTAGTTTAGCAATTTTTGATATGTAATTTTGAAAGGATTTTTCCGAAATTATCTTTTATCAAATGTTTTATAATAACGTTAATTTGGTATTGATTTTATTTTTACTTTTAAGAATTTTAGCATTAAAAACGTGGAACTAGCCCTTTTTTTAAGGCTAGATTGATTTATATAATTGGATATAATTAAAATTTACAATATTTTTTTAGCTTTGTGCATTTATATTGATGCTAGTTTAGTTATAAAAGAATTTATATGATAAATAACTTATTAATGAGGACTCTATTTATTTAAACACATAGTTCGTTTTGGTTTTCTAAGAAGAAAAATTATTTATCTTTACTAAAAGAAGATGTTTTTATTCGTAATTTTATTACAAATAAGTTATCAGAAAGTTTTGTTTCATTGATAGAAATCAAAAGAAAATCTGATTTTTTGTTTATTGACATTCATGTGGCAAAACCTGGGAGTGTTATAGGCAATAATGGAATAAAATTGATTGAATTGCAAAATAGTTTATCGTTTAGTTTGGCTAAAAATTTTTCTTCTAGAACTTTAACAATTAATGTTTTGGAAGTTGTTTCGCCAGATTTGAATTCTAGATTTTTGGCGGATTTTATTCGTCAGCAATTGGAAAAAAGAGTTCCTTTTCGCAGGGTAATAAAATCAGCTATATTAAAGGCACAGAAGGCTGGTGCAAAAGGTATAAAAATTCAAATTTCTGGTCGTTTAAATGGTGCAGAAATTGCTAGAACGGAATGGGTTAGAGATGGTCAAGTCCCTTTGCATACGCTTAAGGCAAATATAGATTATTATAATCATAAAGCACGTTTGCTTATTTATTATTGTAGACTCAGTATACTGGTTTTTTATGTAATTATATACTTATTAAAGTTTGTTTATTATATTTAAAGGTTTATTCAATTTAATTAGACATTATATGGAATTTTAGGTATTAAAGTATGGATATATACTATTTAAGTTACTTTTCATAATTTATAGTATATTAATAGTTTAGGTGAATTAGATTATTTATTATTTTATATTTTATTTGTCTTTTAATTAGATTTTATGTCTACAAGATCAATTGTTCCTTATTTTTTTAGATTTCATTGGAATTATATTAAGTGGGGTGTGGTGTGTGTTAAATTTATTTATTTTATATAATTGTTAATTTTTTAGTCTTACAAATTTTTTGTTTTAATTTGGGATTTGTTTTTAGAGATATTGTTTACTTATTAAGAAAGTAGCGTTGATTTATTACAAGATAAAATATTTTTGTATTCTAAAAAATCAAATTTCAGATTAATTTCTATTTATCAAAAGTATTTATTGAAAAGTTTTAGTGCTAAACTTAAATCTATTAGAGATAGTTTTGACAATGATTTATCTTTTACTTCTCGTGAAAAATTTCTATTTGTGGTGTCGTTAGACTTACTAAACTTTCCTGAATATTTTTATTCAATTTATGTGCCGAAGAAAAATGGTCTGGCATTTTTCTTTAGTAGACCTAACTTTTTTGTGATTTGTTTTGAGAATCTTTTTGATTTATCTTTTTTACCTTTTTCAGAAGCAAAAACAGATAAACTTAACTTAGGATTTCGTCCATATAGGGATTGTTCTGATGTTTTTGTTCATATGAAAAAATTTTTATTTATTAAAGGTAAGATTTCTTCTTTATTCAAAATTGAGATTTCTAAAAATTTCAATTACGTAAGTAAAGTTTGGATATTAAAAAATGTACCTTTAAAAGCACTATTTTTTGAAAAGTGGCTAAGTATTAACATTCTAAATAAGGACAGATTGAATGATGATTTATATTTGAATTTTCGATGGAGACTTTCTTTTAGTGTTTTTAATTTTATGCTTAATGGTTTAGTGTGAATTAGTATTGTGTTTAGTAAAAATTTTTGGTTTTGAATTAGGAGACTCTTATTTTTCGCCGTAAGGTTTTTATGACATAAACGTGAGTTTTATTATAATTTTGTTATACCTTATTTGTTATAAGCTTTACAATCTTTTGTTTTTAAGTTTAGTTTTGTTTGAAACCATTTTTACTTTATTTATTAACTAATTATATAAACTTAATTCAATGTTTAAAGACTAATTTTATTAGTTAATTTATTAAGCCGTATAAAATATTTATGAATTTTATTTACGGTTTTAGAACAAGTTTTTTGTTTAGTTTCATGAATCTGATTTGAAAACTAAAATATTTTTTACTGAAAGTCCTCAAGATCTCAATTTACGAATGCTCCGCTCATTTAATAATTTGATTTTTGTTGGTTTTTGCGCAAACGATTTCTCTTTAATAATAAAGATTTTTGAGGAGTTTTTTATTTTAAGAGGTATTAAAATTAAAAATGTTTATAATGTTTTATCTATTGTTGGAGTGTTAGAATTTATGTTTTGGAATATTTCATTAGGACAGAAAGATTTAACTTTAGGTAATTTTCGTATTCGAATTAGCGAAAAATTTATAAAAAATTATAAGCTGAAAATTAAACTTTTAATTAAGTCCAATTATAATAAAAGTATTATTAAGTTGTTAAATTTGTTGAACGGTGAAATTTCTAGTTGGATTAGTTCTAATATATTTTCGGATAATTTAAAAGAAACTTGCTTTGATTTAGATACGTACGTTTATAAGGCATTGTGGAAATACGTTAAAAGATGTCATCCTCGTCGTCCTAATACTTGGATTTATTCTAAATATTGGAAGTGTTTTTCTGGTTTATGGAGGTTTTTTATACTTGATAGTTTGTCTAACAAAATTATATTTTTAAAGTCTCACTTCATATTGAAGTCTAATTTTTATCGTGTTCCTAGTTTTTTAAACGCTTATTCCAAATTTGATAAAAATAAATTATTAATGTCTCTTTTTGAAAAATTAGATAACAATTTTAAGGGAAATTTACATTTATTATATAGAAAACAAAATGGTTTATGTTTTTTATGTAATAAGCCCCTAAGTATTAACAATTATAAGTTACTAGATTCTACTAATTTTAAATATACTAAAGTAAAATTATTACATAATTTATTCTTAGTTCATCTTTATTGTAACATAACTTAATTGTTTATTTATTTAAAAATTTATTATTATAGTGATTGGAGTTTTTATGTTAAGTCCTAAAAGAACAAAGTTTCGTAAATACCATAGAGGTAGAATGAGAGGAAAAGTTTTTGTTTGAATTCTTATCTTTAATATTTTTGTTTTAATTTATTTTTAAAGTAATAATTATTTTTGTTTGTTTTTTATTTTAAGTAAGAATTTCTAAATTTGTGGATAAAGTGTCTTTTGGAGATTATGCATGTACGATTTGTTAATATTTATAATAAAAAATTTTTGAAAAAAATTTTTGTTTTGAAAGAGATTTATTATCTTTTTTTAGATCTCACAATTATTTGGTTATATTATATTTGTAAATAGATCTTTTTTATTTAATTTTTATATAATTGATGTTAGTTTTATAATTATTAGTTAATATTAATTAAAACTTTTTGCTATATAAATATTTTTTTATTTGACGAATGTAAAACTTTGTTTTTTTAAGTTTATATCTGATATATAATATTTTTATGTTTTTATACTATTTATGTTTTATTTAAAGCTTTGTGTGTTTAATATGCTTGCTGTGTTTTTATAAGGAAAATTTGTTTTTATTTTTACTTTTTCTACAGTCTTTAGAACCTGGTTGGATCACATCACGTCAAATAGAATCTGCAGTTAGATTTTTATTTTGCAATTTTTTTAATATTTTTTATCTTTTTTCTTTGATTTTCAAATATTTTTATTAATTTGACCATTATTAGGAAGCTTTAATTTTTACTCAAACAATTTTGTATTTATTTTATTAATTAGTCACTTTCATTAAAATTTATGATTTTGTGGTTTTCTTTGTTTAAATGTAAAAAACATATGTTATTATTTAAATCGCCGTGTTATTACTCGTTATGCACGTAGAGGAGGAAAGCTTTGGATTAGAATTTTTCCAGATAAGCCTGTTACTTTTCGTGCTGCTGAAACTAGAATGGGTTCCGGTAAAGGTAATGTTGAGTATTGGGTTGCAGTCGTTAAACCAGGCAAAATTTTATACGAAATTCAAGGTATTTCAGAATCTATTGCTAAATCTTCATTGAAAACTGCCGCCTATAAAATGCCTGTTAAAACTAGGATAATATCAAGACAGTAAGGGCGTTTTTTATATTGTCTTGCCTTATATATTATTTAAATTTTTGATTGAAAATATTAATAAGAATATTACTGTTTATTTCTAATAGGTAGTGTGAATCTTATCTTGTCACTAATATAATTTTATTTAAGATTTAACATGGTTAAACCCCAAACTTATTTAAACGTTGCAGATAACACAGGAGCACAAAAAGTTATGTGTATTCAAATACTTGGATGTAATCGTCAATATGCACAAGTAGGTGATATTATTGTTGCTGTCGTTAAATTGTGGATGCATAATTAATATTTACTTTTTTATTATTAAGATTTTCAATAGTTAATTTTAGATATAATATTAATTTATTTTCATAATTAAAAATGTTTTTCTATTTTTTAGAAGCTATTCCAAATATGTCTGTAAAGAAATCGGATGTTGTTAAAGCTGTTATTGTAAGAACTGTAAAAGGTTTAAGAAGGGAAAGCGGTATGATGATTAGATTTGATGAAAATGCAGCCGTTATCATCAATAATGATCGTTCTCCTAAAGGTACTGTTTGACTAAAATTATGTTGTTAAATGTTATATTTTGAGTATTATCTAAACATAATTTAATTTTATTTTAAATTTTTTTGATAAAACGAGGTTTGGTGCTTTTCGTATTTTTTAAGAATATTCGGTCCTATTGCACGTGAATTGAGAGAAAAAGATTTTACAAAAATAATTTCGTTGGCACCGGAAGTTTTGTAAAATTTTAATTTTAATTGCAATTAGCTTTAATTTTAAATTTAGTGATTAAAAATAAGTTATATTATATTGAAATGCAAAGATTAAAATCTTTTTATATTAAAGATGTTGTACCAAAACTTCAAGATCGTTTTGGTTATTCAAATATTTATGAAATTCCTAAAGTGGATAAGATAATTGTAAACCGAGGATTTGATGAATCTTGTCAAAATTCAAAAGTATTGGAAGTCTTATTAACAGAGTTAAGTATTATTTCTGGACAACGTCCTATTATCACAAATGCTAAAAAAGCAATTTCGAGTTTTAAAGTTAAAGAAAAAATGCCAGTTGGTATGTTTTTAACACTTAGAGGTAATAGAATGTATAGCTTTTTGGATCGTTTAGTAAATTTGTCTTTACCTAGAATTAGAGATTTTCAAGGTATTAATCGTAGAAGCTTCGATGGATCTGGAAATTTTAGTTTAGGTTTGAGCGAACAACTTATGTTTCCTGAAATAGATTTTGATAAAGTAGTAAAAATACAAGGTATGGATATTACTATTGTAACTACTGCTAAAACAGATAATGAAGCTTATTTTCTCTTAAAAGAGTTAGGCATGCCTTTTAGTTCTTAAGTTTAATTATTTTAAGTGTAGGTTTAGATTTTTATTGTAATAATATTATTTTTTTAATATTTGCTAAACAATATAGTTTTTATTAAAAAAGATGACAAGTACTGATATCGTGGGGTGTGAAATTTGACTTATTTTTATCTTAATAAACTTTTTTTATACAATATAATTTTTTATATTTTTATTGTGTTTAGGGAGATTTATTCTTTCTTTTAAGATATGCTTACTAGAATAAGAAATTCTATTTTAGTTAAATCTCGTAAAGTAGAAGTTATTCGTACTAATTTAACCCTTAGTATAGCTGAAATACTTAAAAAAGAGGGTTTTATAGAATCTTATGAAGAATCAGGCAGAGTTTTTATTACTCAAAAGGGTTTTGTACATAAATACATTTCTATAACTCTAAAATATAAAGGTATTAAACAGATACCTTATATTACTAAATTAAAAAGAGTTAGTAAACCTGGACTTAGAGTTTACACAAACTATAAGAATATACCTAGGGTTCTGGGAGGAGTTGGAGTCGCTGTTTGTGTGATACGTTATGTATTTAATTTTATTATTAGTTATGAATATTCATTATTTTACTTATTAATAGGTAAATTTCCAGCTTTGTTTGTATCTAGTTTTTATTTTATTATTTAAATAAACGTTTAACTTTAATTTGTAAGTACAAATTTATTAGATATATATATTATTTATTTTTGAATTTAAGGTCTTTTAAGCTGTATACAAATAGATTTGTTCGTACTGTTTTTTTAAAAGTCTATGTTTATTACTTATTTTATTATCTACGTCTAGAGGTTTAATGACTGATCGTATAGCAAAAGTTAATAAATTAGGTGGGGAAATTTTGTTTTATGTTTGGTAAGATTTAATATATAGTTAATGTAATGGTTTAAGAAAGGAAGATGTTTTATGGGTTTTTATTTAATATTGTTAAATCTAATTTAAATTCTAGGATAATTATTATGAAAGTTCGTTCTTCTGTTAAAAAAATATGCGAAAAATGTTCTGTTATTAGACGTAAAGGTAATTTGATAGTTATTTGTATAAATCATAAACACAAACAACGACAAGGTTAGTATTTATTTTAAATGCACTTAAAATAAATAAGTGCATTTATGGCTGAGTGGACGATAGCACGGGACTCATAATCTCGCTCTGAAAAGACATCGCTGGTTCGAATCCAGCTGAATGCATTTAGAGTTTATTTTTTATTTTTTATTTATGGCAAAAAAAAGTATTATAGAAAGAGAGAAAAAACGTGAAATTTTGACTAATAAGTATTCAAAAGTTCGTAGTGATTTAAAAAACAAAATTAAGTTAGAAAAATCATTTGAAGGAAAGTTAGCATATTATTCACAATTACAAAAATTACCTAGGAATAGTTCATTAACAAGGATAGTTTGATTTATTTAATTGTTATTAATTTTAGTTTTGAAATTTCGTCTGTGATATTTCAATTAATTTAAATAAAATTTTATATTTAAAGTTTAGAGTGAATTTTTCTTTCAGCTCTTTAGAAATCGTTGTTTTATTACGGGTAGAGCTCGAGGATATTATAGAAATTTTGGTTTATCTAGACATGTTTTACGTGATATGTCGCATTATGGTTTGTTACCGGGAGTTACAAAATCTAGTTGGTAAAATGTTAAATTTATAAATTAAATATTTATAAATATTTAATTTATAAATTTTGTTATAATTGTATAAGCTGGGATAGCTCAGTCGGTAGAGCGGAGGACTGAAAATCCTTGTGTCACCAGTTCAAATCTGGTTCCTAGCATTTATTTGGCGGCGACATGGCCAAGTGGTAAGGCAATAGATTGCAAATCTTTTATTCCCCAGTTCAAATCTGGGTGTCGTCTTGTGAGAATTTAAGCTGACAATTTTATTAATTAATATAATTATTATTACTGTTCTTCTTAAAAATTTATTCTAATTTAATTAGATTTAATTTATTAATATTTATAAATTTAAATAATATGGTAACTTTGGAGCAAATGTTAGTTTCCAGCGTTCACTTAGGACATCAGGTTCAACAGTGGAATCCTAAAATGAGTCCTTATATATATGGTGAACGTAATGGCATTCATATAATTGATTTACTTCAAACTTTAGTTTGTTTAAAAAAAGTTAGTAATTTTTTAAGTAAAGCATCAACTTCTGGAAAAACGTTTGATTAGTATAATTAATATTTATTAACTTAATAAATAGTATTAATAATTTCTTTTGTATATTTATGTAATATTTTCAATTGTTTTGGAAATTTTTTATCTTATTAGTTTTATTTGTAGGAACAAAACGCCAATTTACATCTGTTATAGAAGATTGTGCATTAAGATCCAATTCTTATTTTGTAACGCAGAGATGGCTTGGTGGTATGTTAACAAATTGGGTTACAATTCGAACATGTTTAAACAACTTAGAAACATTTTGTGGATTCTTACTAATTAGTTAAATTGTAAATAATTAATAATTATATATTGTATCGTTATGCCTAATTTAAAATAAATTAAATCGGTAACGATTATATTGTTAACAAAACAAGAAATTGATGGTAGTTTAAGTCGTCTAACGAAAAAAGAGGTTTTAATTTTGAAGAAGAGAAAAGCTATTGTGATAATTAGTATTAGAGTAAAACTCTTATTTCTTAAAAATAAATTTAAATTTAATAATTTTTTATTTTATAAATAAACATATGTTTTTGATGATATGTTAAGTTGGAGAAGTATTTATCTGGAATTAGAAATATGACACGTGTTCCTGATATTGTTATATTGGTGGGTCAAAATAGAGAAATAAACGCAGTTAAGGAGTGTTTAAAACTTGGTGTAAGTATAATTACAATATTAGATACTAATTGTGATCCTACACTTACGGATCTTTTGATTCCTGCAAATGATGACTCAATTTCTTCGGTTTCTTTAATCTTAAATGTCCTTTCCGATTCAATAATTAAGCCTTCATTAGCTTAATTTTAATTGTTTTTAATTTTTGAGAATTGAAGATTTTTTTGTATTTTAATTTGTGTGGTTTTTTCTTAGTCTGAAATTTTGGTTAATCTAACGAAATTTTTTGTAAATCGATGGTCTTTCTTGTTATTTTACAATGAAAATACTTAATTTACTTTGTTAAATATTATGAATAATTTATTTTCCTTAAGCTTGTTGTATAGTGAGATTTTAAAATAACTATATTGTAATTTTATTTAGACTTTTATTTAAAACCATTAAAGTTTTTTATTGGCCTTAATGGAAATTTTTGTTTATAATATATTCCATTAAATTTGTAGTGTTTTGTGGTTTTTTATTATTTTATATTTATATTAACATTTAGATTTTAAATTGTAATTATTATTTTCCCTTTTAAATTGTGATTTGCATTGTAAATTCGTAAGAAGTAGGTCAACATTTTTATTGGTCAATTTTAGGTTTCCAAGTTCATGGTCAAGTTTTAATCAATTCTTGGATAGTTATACTTTTAATTGTAGTATTAAGTATTAGTACGACAAGGCAATTAAGTTTAGTTCCGGGTAATGGTCAAAGTTTCATCGAATTTGTAACCGAATTCATTAGGGATATTGCTAAAACTCAGATAGGAGAAAAAGAATATTTAAGTTGGGTTCCTTACTTGGGTACAATGTTTCTTTTTATTTTTGTTTCAAATTGGTCAGGTGCTTTAATTCCTTGGAAAGTCATAGAACTTCCTAATGGAGAATTAGGTGCCCCAACAAATGACATGTGCGTTTTGAAACTTTTGTTTTCCTTGTAGTTTTATTTGTTAGAGAATATTATTTAATTATCAAATTTAAGCTATCTATGGAAATTTTAATAATATTTAATTGGAATTTAACAGTTTACATATGCAATTATTTACTTTTTTAATTGTGTCTTTTTTTGTAGCATAATTTAGTTTTCTTTTTAAGCACTAAGACAAAATATATCATTAATATTTGATAACTAATATTAATTTTAATAAGGATAATTAATAAAACTAAATTTTTAGTTTTTAATTAAAATTTGATTTAACTTGGAGCTATATACAAATAATGTATGTATAGATCTTTAGAGGACTTGTTCTATCTGACTAATACTACTGCTGGTTTAGCAATATTAACATCTTTATCGTATTTTTATGCTGGCCTTAGTAAGAAAGGTTTTGTGCTTTAATAATTATAAAAATTTTTATTGAAAGCTTAAATATTTTAATACTTAATTATTTCGTTGTTTTTATTAAATATATATAGAGATTAATTTAACAAATCTATTATGAATAGGTTATTTTGCAAAATATGTTCAACCTACTCCTATATTACTACCTATTAATATTTTGGAAGATTTTACAAAGCCTTTATCATTAAGTTTTCGACTTTTTGGTAACATTTTAGCGGATGAATTAGTTGTTGCAGTATTAGTATCTTTAGTACCACTTATTATACCTATTCCTCTAATCTTTTTAGGTTTATTTACAAGTGGTATACAAGCTTTAATCTTTGCCACTCTTTCTGGATCTATGTGAATAAAAAAATTTCTTTATTTTATATGTTGACATCTATAAAAATTTATAACTCTATTACATTTATTTTTTATAGAAAAATTTTAAATATTTATCTATTGTACATTGGTGAGGCTATGGAAGGTCATCATTAAAAATATTTTTTACATTTTTTGTTATAATATGTTTTAACATATCTGTTTTTTGGTTTTATTAAACTATTAATAAGTTTTATTTTTTAGCAATAAAGTTTTTTTTAAGGAGAAATATATGAATCCTATTATTTGTGCTGCTTCTGTTATTGGAGCAGGTTTAGCTATTGGTTTAGGTGCTATTGGACCTGGTATTGGCCAAGGTACTGCTTCTGGTAAAGCTATTGAAGGACTTTTGCGCGTATTAGTTTTATTTTAATTACAAGTAAGTTTTTTGTTTATTAAGAAATCAGAGCATAATCTTTACTCAAAAATGTTTGACTAAAGTTAAAAGTTTAATACAGTATAGATTAAAAGCGTATAATTTTATGCGAATCTCCTTTAATTTTAGGTTAATTTACGATAAAGGCAATATTTAAATTTTATACTTAATTTTAATAACAAGTCCGTTGATAATTTTATTAGTGTTATAGACACTAAAATATATAAAATAAATTTATTTCTTTAATGTTTAATAAACAATAACCTAAAAATAATTATTTTAATAAAAAATACGTAATTTACTAAAGTAGCCTGAAATTGATTATTATGTAAAGAGATAATTTTTAGTTAGAGAAAATTCTATAGTAACTATATAAAATTAAATGTGGTTTTATTACACTCTTATAATTAAAATATTATTTAATTATATAAACAGAGTTTACAAATGTTTAAAACCAAAATTTTATTATTTACACAAATATTTCGTAAAGTGGTATGAAGGAAAGCTTTCAAGTACCATTTGTTAAAGGCTTAATATTAATAAAGAATGTTTTGCTATTTTCATGCTCGTCAGCCAGAAGCTGAAGGTAAAATTAGAGGTACTCTTTTATTATCTTTAGCATTTATGGAAGCTTTAAGTATGTTTAGTTAGTTTTATTTAGTTTTCAAAATCAAGTGTAAGTTGAATATTTGAATTTAATTCAACCTCATAAAACTATAAATAATATAATTTTAGATATGAAAAATCATTAGATGTAAAAAATGAGGTAATAGTAGCATAAATCAAACATATATAAAAACATTCAGGATATTATTGTTTTATATAATTTGTCTACTTAGTAATAATTTCGTTTAAAATGTAAATTTTATTTCATTTGAGTATTAAAATATTTCTTAAACATAAGACTTTATAAGTTATAGTTATTCCATATTTATAAAAATTTTTGCTCTATTTAAAACTTAATTTATAGGAGTTTAAATATAGATACCGCAAAATTTAAGGCCATTAATTGCCTATACATAAAGCTCGTTAATACTAAACGATTTCTAAATAAATTATTTTTAATAATTCTTACAAAACTAAAATTACTGTTTTAAATCAGTAGAGAAAAATGTTTATTAAACAAAAATAAAAACAAGTTATTTAATTGAAATAATTTAAATAATTAATTTTTTGTTGAAAGCTGTATCATGTGCAAATATGAAATACAGTTTGATAACAGATAGTTTTTAACAACAATACCCAACCAATCTATCTAGTTTTATCTATTTATGGTCTATTGCGCGTATATATTTATACTTTATAAGTTCAATTTAAACTTAACTCAATGGAATATTAAGACGTAATCCTAATTATCTAAAAAATATTAACAGAAGTTAATTTAATATTAGCATGGATTAAAAGCAATTATTATTATTGCAAGACAAAAAGTTCTGAATTTATATCAATTTAAAATAAATTTATTTAGTAAAATTTTGTTAAAGTATAATTTGTTTAAATGTTCTTAATTCTGTCAGATAGGCCTCCAGTAATTTTCATGAATACATTTCAAATAAAATAATTGTAAATTTATATTTTAATATAAAAAATTTTGACTTAAAATATTGTATAAATAAAATATGTCTTCACTTTTATTATATTTTAAACCATAATGTGAAAAGATATTATTAATAATTAATAAACTGTTCATTTACATTTTTAAGAGTGGTAAGAAGGTTGACCTTCAAGTACCTTTCGATAAGAGCTTAATATTTAAAATTATATTTTGCTACTTTTATGTTGTAGCTTTAGCGATTATTTTTGCAAATCCTTTTGTTTAATTGAAAATTTATAAACTTAGAATTTACCTAAGTTTATAATTGATGTACTTTAAAATGTAACATATATTGGAGATTTAAAATCGTGATAACTAATAATATTAATACTATTGTTTTTCTTTCTCATTCAGAGGGTTTTGGAATTAATACAGATATTTTTGAAACTAATATTCTTAACCTTTCAGTTGTTATTGGCGTACTAATTTATTACGGGAGACTTGTTTTTTTGTTGTGAAAATAAATATTTCATTTATATAAATAAATATAATTTAATTTTGCTGCGTTAAAGGGACCCCAATACTTTAATGTAAGAAGACCATAAACTATCACTTTTAATTGTAATTTGCATAATAATATTTCAGAGCATAATTTGCAAATAAATTGATATAAACAAAATTATTGAATTATAAAACGCATTGAAGATTAAAAGCTATTTACTTATAAACGCAATAATCTAAATATTTTAAAAGATTAGGATAAACTAATAAATGTTTTAATTTGTAATATAAAATTTTTAAAATAAAGCCATGTGTTATTAAGTTTGCTTGTATTGCTTTTTTAGAAGGATTAAATAACATTAAATTCTATCTAACTTAGGGGATATAATAAAAAGCCGTAAAGAATTAATATTGAAGAATTTACAAGACGCTGAAAGTAAGTTACGTGAAGCAGAGGAAAATTTAACTTTTGCTAAAAAGAATTATGAAACAGCTAAATCAAAAGCAGAACAAATTCGTCAACAGGGAATAGTACTTGCTTCTCAAACTTCTAAAACTTTATTAGATGCAATCGATGATGATATCAAAAGATTAAAATCCGTAAATCTTTCTACAATTAGAATGGAAGAAGAAAAATCGATAAATGAGGTATGTCAGAAACTTAGTAATTCAGCTTTCTTAAAAGCTATTGAAAATTTGGAAAAGCGTCTGAATTCTTCATCACAGAAGAAAATAATTTCACAAAACATTGAGAAATTATCTTTTAAAACGCTTGCAAATAAATAACAATTAAATGAATGAATAGTTCTAAATTAAAATTAAGTTAATATCAAAAATATATTATAAATTCATCGTAAATATTATTTAAATATTTAATTTTATGGTAAAAATTCGTCCTAACGAAGTTAGTAAAATAATTCGTCAACAAATTGAAAAATATAATCAAGAGCTTAAAATTGTTAATGTTGGTACAGTTCTTCAAGTAGGAGATGGTATCGCTAGAATATATGGCCTTGAAAAAGTAATGGCAGGAGAACTTGTAGAGTTTGAAGAAGGAACAGTGGGAATAGCTTTAAATTTAGAATCAGACAATGTAGGAGCAGTTCTAATGGGTGATGGACTTAATCTACAAGAAGGAGCATCTGTTAAAGCCACAGGTAAAATCGCCCAAATTCCAGTTGGTGATGGTTATTTAGGACGTGTAGTTGATGCATTAGCTCGTCCTATTGATGGAAAAGGAGAAATCTCTACAACTAATTCAAGACTTATCGAATCACCAGCTCCTGGAATTATTTCACGACGTTCTGTATATGAACCACTTCAAACAGGATTAGTTGCAATAGACGCAATGATACCTATTGGTCGTGGACAACGCGAACTTATTATTGGTGACCGTCAAACAGGTAAAACAGCTGTTGCTACAGATACTATCCTTAACCAAAAAGGACAAGGAGTTATCTGTGTATATGTTGCAATTGGACAAAAAGCTTCTTCTGTTGCACAAATAGTAACGACATTAGAACAACGCGGAGCAATGGAATATACAATAATAGTTGCAGAAAATGCAGATTCACCTGCTACATTACAGTACCTTGCCCCTTATACCGGTGCAGCTTTGGCAGAATATTTTATGTATAATGGAAAACATACGCTTGTTATTTATGACGATCTTTCAAAACAAGCACAAGCATATAGACAAATGTCATTATTATTACGCCGACCACCAGGGCGTGAAGCTTATCCTGGGGATGTTTTCTATCTACACTCTAGATTACTAGAACGTGCTGCTAAATTAAGTAATGAATTGGGAGAAGGTAGTATGACTGCGTTACCTATTGTTGAAACTCAAGCAGGTGATGTTTCAGCTTACATTCCTACTAACGTTATTTCAATTACAGATGGACAAGTATTTTTATCAGCTGATATATTTAATTCAGGTATAAGACCCGCTATTAATGTCGGAATTTCAGTTTCACGTGTAGGTTCTGCTGCTCAAATAAAAGCAATGAAACAAGTTGCAGGTAAATTGAAACTTGAACTGGCACAATTTGCTGAATTAGAAGCATTCTCACAATTCGCTTCAGATCTAGATCAAGCAACACAAAATCAATTAGCTCGCGGTGCTAGATTAAGAGAACTTTTAAAACAATCTCAATCATCACCACTAGTTGTTTCAGATCAAGTAGCAACAATTTATACAGGCATAAACGGTTATCTAGATGATATTGAAATAATAAATGTTAGAAGTTTCTTATCAGGATTAAGAGAATATATCAATACTACTAAACCTAACTTTAAACAGATTATTGATAGCACTAAAACATTTACTTCTGAGGCAGAAACTATACTTAAGAATGCTATATCGGAATACAAAAAGACTTTTGTAAAATAAAACAGCTTTATTATATTTCCTAATGAAAATACTTTTTCTAAAGTTAAGGATTAGGAAATATAGATATTTATATTTTATATACCATTAGAACACGTGTTTTTGCAAATAATAAAATAACTGAAAAATTTTATACAAATTTAATTCGCTTATTAAATAGAATTCTTCAACAAAAGATAATGATAAATAATATTACTAAATAAACTTATGACAATTAACTTCGTATTTTTTTCATCTATAAAGTATAAGATTTCAAAATATAACAATTAAATAACATTTAATATGAAAATAATTAAGATACGTATTATTTAAAGTTAAATGAAATATAAACAAGAATAATTTTTTAGAAGATACTTTCTATCTACTATTCAGAAATTATTGACTATAAAAACATTTACCTTTTAAGGAAATTTATAACTGTTCAAGGTAAAATAATACCTAGACGTTTAACAAAACTTACGGCTAAACAGCACCGTTTTATAAATAAATCAGTTTGGTTTGGAAAAAATTTTTTAATTATAAAATCCTATACTAAAAACTTTAAAAAACATATAAAAGCTTTACGTATGACATTTTAAAAGGAAATAGACTTTTCCTGATTTATAAAAAATTGAATTTTAAAGTTGTAATTAATTATTATGAATTATATAAAGCCTTGATTAGAAAAACAAATTGTAGGTTAAATTTGTAATAAAAATTATAATTCAAAATTAATTTTAATGAAAAGAAAATTTCCATTTTAAAATAAAAAAATCTCGTATTTTAGGATTATTGCCATTTATAAATAAAGAAAACTCTTAAGAGACACTTTATTTATAAACAAAATAAATTTTACAAAACATCGGGGAAAAATCTATTTAATTCTATTAATAAACTAGCTGTTAATAAAAACCAAAGAGCCGAAACTACTGGAGCTGTAGATAAATAGGTTGTGAAATTTTTCATTGATTTATTACCTTATTAAATAATATTTTCAATATAACTTGTCCAATTTCTTACTAATAAATTATTTATTAAATTATATTAAAATAAAACTGTAAATTGAAAACGGGATGTAGCGCAGTTTGGTAGCGCATTGCATTTGGGATGCAAGGGTCGCAGGTTCGAATCCTGTCATCCCGAAAAGGAGAGGTGTCTGAGTGGTTTAAAGTACTGGTCTTGAAAACCAGCGTAGCGAAAGTTACCGAGGGTTCGAATCCCTCCTTCTCCGTTTCAAAAAAATTATAATAAAATTATGCAATTAATTAAAAATTTAAATACCATATTAAATCATACTATATTTAAATTAAAACGTCTAAATATTTTTTGAACTTAATTAAATTACTCATATTAATAAAAGATTATTAAAGTTAACAACTAAATTAAACTTCAACCAATTTAGAATTTGAAAGCTTAAGACTACTTAGGATGCATTCAAAAGAAGTAAAACTAGAGTCAGTTAAAATTTCAAAAATAGAAAAAAAATTACAAAACGAACCCTTTTCAATAAAAAAGCTAAAAATTGCCTAAATAATAAAACAAATCCAATCAATACTTAACCAATAAATTCACAAATAATTATTGTTTTATATTTATAAAATATATTTTACACAAGAATAATTTACTCTTTTAACAGAAGAATTAAAATGTTTATTACTTTCAAATAAATAGAATAAAACCTTATTATAATAAAACTAAAATAAATTATTTAAATAATTGCAAATTAGTAAAACAGAACATAAATAAGAATACTTAACTAAATACAAAAGTCTAATTTCAGAATAACTTTAACTTTAATTTTAGAGGATATAAATTTAAATAAATAATGATCTAAATTAAGAATAGATAAATTTTTAGGAACTAACAAGTTTCTAGCAAAAACTTCACCGTATTGACTAACGTTTAACACAACAAAAAACCTATTTTTTACGTCTACATTGGATTTAAACTTAATTTGCCTTAAATTATAATAAACAGATAACATATCTTCTTTTATTTCTTCCAATTCAAAAAACTCATGAATAGGATGATATAGAGAAAGCTTCCCCGCGTTTCTTGAAATTAAAAAAACTAAATCAGCAACTTTCAAACATACAATAAAATATAAAATTATTATTTTTATCCTTAATAAAAAATTAAAAAATATTATCCGAAATAAATTAAGGTAATGCATTTATTGATAGTACACAATACGTAATCTAATTCCAAACGAATTACTTAAAATGCTACGACGCATCAAATTTGCAAAAATTTCGCATTTGTTTAAATCTAAAAAACTTATTTTAAATAAACCTAAAGACGAATCTTTATTACATAACTTATTGTTCAAAACGGATAATTTCAAGTATTTCAAACAGATTTCAGAAAGTGTATCTTATTGCTAGAAAAAAATTTTATATTCAAAAAAATACTTCATAGTTTTTTATTTATGGTAAATATATAAATTATTACGATTATAAAAATATTACCGTCAGAATACTATATTCTTGGAACAATAAAATTATCCTAAATCAATAAATTATATTATTGGCAAATATTATTTAATATTAAATAACTAAATAATTTAAGATGCCTACAATGATAACCAAACTTACCCAAGCAACAGAACCTAATAATACAAAGTTTTTATTTTCGTTCCAACCATTAGGCGAAGCAAAAACTACTGGGACACCAACAACCATTAAAAAAGAAAAAGCAATTAAAGCTAACAAAGAAGCTTGGAATGTTAAAATAAGCATAAAAAAAGTAATAATAAACATCACATTTAAACCTAAAAAAGTTAACGAAAAATTATGTCATAAATCCAAAAATTAATACAATTATTTAATAACAACTGAAGCACCTGCCTCTTCTAAAAGTTTTTTAGCTTCTTCAGCTTTTTCTTTAGAAACACCTTCACTAACTGCTTTTGGTACGGATTCTATTAAGTCTTTAGCTTCTTTCAAGCCTAAAGATGTAAGACTACGAACAACCTTTATCACAGTAATTCTTTTAGCAGTAGGCACATCTTGAATAACTACATCAAATTCTGTTTTTTCTTCTGCAACAGGTTCATCGGCCTTTGAATTTGCTGGCAAAATCATAACGTTACCAGGGGCTGATGACACACTAGCATCAACACCAAAAGTGTCCTCTATCAAATAGAAAAATCTTTTATAAAAATAAATAAATAAATATAATACAAACCTTTAACTCTTTAAGTTATTAAAAGCTTAACTAAACTTAATAAATACACATAATCTGCTTAATTAATTCAGAAGCTTCCAATAAACTAATTGTTTTTAACTTCTCGATAATTTCATCTGTTTTTGCTGACATAAATTTATACTAAATCAATTTAAAAGGTAATAAAGCCTTTAAAATTACAAATTCTACTAATATCACGATAAAACTAACTCATACTAATAAAGACGAAAAAAATTCAAAAAATAAAAGTTATCTTTTCGAAAATTGAGGCGCTTTTCTGGCTTTTTTTAAACCATATTAATAAACTAGAACAATAAAAGCCCCGTTATCAAACTAAGCATTCTACACAAAAATAAAAATACAGAACTTAGCTTTTGTAAAAATTTAATCAAGCAAACTCTATTATAATATTATAATAATTACAAAACTATCGTATCTCTATTAAGATAAAACTCTGTTATAGTATAAAATCTTCAAAGAAAAATCATTCAATTATTCAATGTTCAAAACCATAATTAAAAATAAAAGAATAATTACTAAATGTTAATAAAAACCTACTACAGTAAAACAAAGACAAACCTTATTTAAATTTTAAAATAAGATAACCTATAATAATAAGTAACGATACAAACTTCTTCTTTCTTTACAAAGAGAATTTCTAGTCAGGAAACCGTTCATTTTTAATTTTCTTTGGTCATCTAATTCAACCAAGTTAAACAGAGCTCTGGAAATACCCAATTTGTATAAATAGGAAATAAACTTTAAAACAATACCAACGAAAAAAATAATTTATACCACCAAAAAACTTAAATTAATAATTAAACAATAAGATAAATTCACAAAATCGCTTCGGCCTGACCTGTTAAACCTCCTCCCAAAGCATTTGCTACTACATCGTATTTTCTCTCTAATCCCAAAAGTATCAAAGGACTTTTTGCAATATAAAATATATTTTATAGAAAAAATCTAACAAAATAAATAATAAAAATTAATTAAACTCAATTATTAAATTTTAATAAAAAATATAAAAACAAATGTATAATCTTTAACATTGTTCAAGTATAAATGTTAGCTTATAAAAAATTTAAATAAAAATCTTATTAAATCTCTAATTAATTTATAAAAGTAAACTAATTATTTTTAAATAATTACAAATTATTTCTCAACTAGGGTTATTTTGCATATAAGATACAAAATCTTTATCATTAACAAGTATAGAACCTACTCCTGGAACTAACTTAACTGTAGCAATTGAAGATTTTCTAAACAAATAAAATTTAATTTTTTATAAGATTATAAATATTAACTTATATAAACCTAAAAAGTAAATTTAAATAATATTTAAAATTCAAAAAAATTATTCAAATTCTTCCTATAAATTTACTCATAATAAAATAAACAAAAAAATAATAATAGAATTTCCAAAAATTATAATAAATATTATGTTAACAAATAATAAATAATAATAAACCATGAATAAATGCTTTTAGTTCGAATATCTATATTCGAACTAAAAGCATGATTAACCTAATAAGAAAGACCCATGCTACGACTAGTTTCTGAACCCAAATAAACTCGAACACTTAAAAAATCTGTAGGACAAGCAGATTCGCAACGCTTACAACCTACACAGTCTTCAGTTCTAGGTGAAGAAGCAATTTGACCAGCTTTACAACCATTCCAAGGAACCATTTCTAAAAGTTGAGTAAATCTAAATTCCTCTAAGATCCATAAAAGCTTAACAAAAAACATACGGCTCAAGACTTTTAAAATAAATAAATACCTGATAATAATTTAACAAACGTAAAATATGATTAAACACTGCAAACAAATAAACTATCAGATAAAAAATAAAAAACACAAGAAAATAGTATCAAGCTTAAAACTAAAATCTTTCCTAAAACAAAACTTCTATATAAATAGAAGACTAAATATTAACCAAAATTAAATATAATTTTACTATTACTAAATTTAAAACTAATCTAAGAGACGTATGCATTAAAATAGACAAAACAATAAACTTTAGTAAACCCATTTTATGTAAATAAAAATTATTAATTCTTAGCAGATATATTAATTTTAAGGTAAACCATCTGTAGGACAAGCACGAACGCATTGAGTAGAAAAGTGGATTTATGAAAATCTCTTAAAAAACCAAACATGTAATATTTCATACATTTGGCTTAAAACAAAAGGAAATTAACATTAATTTCGTTTTAAAAATAGTTAATTTAAAGAATTTAAAATTATTGCTTTAACATATAAAAACTAATTTTATTCAAAGGGCTGGACACAAAAATTAAAATATTGCACAACGTATAATATTAGAAGAATTAACTTGTTAAAATAAATGAGCTAAAGCATTTAAATAAAGTCAATAAAATTTAAAATAAAAATATTTATATGTTATATTAACAATACACAAACAACCTATACAAGTATTGTAAATTTTAACTGAATGAGACATAAATAAAAAACATTTTACAAATTATCACAGCAAAATATATAAATACTAAGGATAAATAAAATTACTAGACTTATTATCTAAAAGAGATTTTCCTAAAGAAATTGCTAGCAAAACTTTTTTTGCTACTTTTTTTTTCCAAGTACTTTTCCTTGAATCCCTACGAGATTTAGACATTTTTTTCTTAGGTACAGCCATAAATAAAAAAAACACTAATTTTGATATTAATAAAACTAAATAAAGGTAGTATATAATATACCATACAAATAATTCTTAAAAACATAAAATCCGAAGTAAAAAACTATTAAAGATTTTTATAATTTATCAATAGTCTCAAATTCGAATTTAATTTCTTTCCAAACTTCACAAGCTGCAGCAAGTTCAGGACTCCACTTACAAGCTTCACGAATAACATCACCACCTTCGCGAGAAAGATCTCTACCTTCATTTCTATAAAACTAAGTTCTCTGAAGAAGCTCGTTCCCAAACTGTACATACAAATTATTTTTTCTGTATACAGCTTTTAGCACATTCATTATGTTTATTCATCTAGAATATACAAGGTTAAGTTCTGTACTAGGCATTTATTGTACCCTTATACCTAATATAAACATTGTTTTGTAGTGGTTCTATATCTTTTCTCAATATAAAAGTTGCACTGTATATGACAAAACTTTTATTATGGAAAATTTAGAATACAACAAAATTTCTGTCCAAATTAGTATCGTTTCATTTCTATTATAATTCTTAAATTGCAATATTAACGTCATTACAACTTAATTATCTATTCTTGATCTTGATTACTGACTAATTATAATACATAATAAACTAAATGTACTTATACATTGTAGTATTCTCTTGAAATGCTAATCTCTTTATTTCAAGCTTTGAGATTTATTCTGAACTAAAAAATTTTCCATTGGTAAAATATAAAAATATGACCAACTTTAGTCAGTTTGATTTGTAACCACTTAATCATGTTCTAATTAGGTTAAAATACATGCCACATCAATTTATAAGCCAATAACTCAATGTTATTGTTGAAATATTTTTACAGCAAACTATACCATGCTAGAGTATAGGTGAATATTCCACTTGTTCATAATAAATCATTTATTTTTACAAGTCGGTTGTGTTATCCTAGAATGTTTTTAACCTAGCAAATTAGCTTACGAAAAATTGTAACTTAAATATATAGAACCTTATTATTTCCTATACTAATAACTTTAGATTTTCATCACTTGTTCATAAGTTTAATTGAACTTTAATTAAAAAGTGTCGGAAAATAAATTATACTCTGTACAGTAGATTTTCTTTTGAATGAAATTGATTAAAGTGATAGATTTTTAAAATCTGTCAAATCCACACAGCTTGAACACAAGCTTCAGAAGCAACACGGTTAGCAGCAGCACCTGGATAAAATTAAGCTTAACAAAAAGCTCATTTCCAAACTGTACATACAACAAATAAATTGTATACAGCTTTCTTTCTAAATTTAAATTTAATAAAACAAATAAATAAAAATATTATTTGTGAAATGCGTCTGGTTGCCTATTTTATCCAAATACTTCACCAAAAATTAAATTTATTTATATTGCAAATTAATTTAGACTAAATAACCTTAAGAATAATTTAAGGTTTCTTCCGACAATTGGTTCTTAACTTATTATACGTATAAAAAGATAGTATTTGAGTCGGTTTCCTTTGTAATCGTTCTTAACTGCTCTTAAAAAATTTTTACCCAAGATATAATATTACAGTAACGTACAAACTGCTCGAAATATCTAAACAAAATGTGGGTTTAACTTTAATGGAATTTAAATTAAAGAGCTTACATAATATAATGATCTTAATTGCTTATGACTTTAGTCTACAATTAAAAATTTGCAAAATTTTGTATTTTGTTTAATATATAAGCAAAAGACATTATATATTCGATTTTATAAAATCAGTTATTATAAGCGAATAACTATAAAAGAACGATAGATTTACAGAAATCTATCAAAGTTGCACTGCGTTACCCCAAGGATGTCCTAAAGTACCTCCACCAAATTGAAGACAAGCATCATCACCAAAGATCTCAGTAAGAGCAGGCATATGCCATACGTGAATACCACCTGATGCTACAGGCATAGTACCACCTAAACCACACCAGTCTTGAGTAAAGTAAATACCTCTTGAACGATCTTTCTCAACATAAGCATCACGCATTAAGTCTACGAAACCTAAAGTTACTTCTCTTTCGCCTTCTAATTTACCAACAACTGTTCCTGAATGAAGGTGATCACCACCAGACATACGAAGAGTTTTAGCAAGAACACGGAAATGAATACCATGATTTCTTTGACGATCAATTACAGCATGCATAGCACGGTGAATATGAAGTAATAAACCATTATCACGACAATACATAGATAAAGAAGTATTAGCTGTGAAACCACCAGTCAAGTAATCATGCATCACAATTGGTACACCAATTTGCGCTGCAAAAGCTGCACGTTTGTACATATGAAAGTAGTAAAATATTATTACTAATAAAAAACTCTTCTCAAACAATACATGAAAATTACATTCACATTGCTTTCAATAATGTTAATAAACTTTCTTAAGTTTGCGTTTATCAAATCATTTTATAATATATCTAACTTATATTCCCATAAAATTTTTTAATTAAAATGAAAATTCAATGAGCAATGTTTTTTTCTAATAGAGTTTAGATATTTTTAGGTTTTCAATAGATTCTTACTTACAAGAGCAGAATTTTTATAAATTCTACTTTGGAACTTTCTTATATATTACTGTCTAAAAAATGACAGAATAAGATGTTTCTTTTAACAATGTTAAACCGAGACTTAAACCCGCAAAATCCATAAAACTCAAATTTACTCTTTGTTCAACCTAATTTTATATGATCAATAAAGCTTGCAAATATTACGATGCTTTTAACCCATGCTATATTATTCTTAAACTTTCGTTAGACTTTTCTTTATATATTTACTTTTAATTAATTATTTTTTATTTTAAAATAAGGGCTATCTCTTAATATCTCCATTAAATTCCTATAAATTAATAATACATATTACTAATATAAAACACGCACTTCTTCACAAGTACCAGCAGTAGCATTTAAATAATGTCCTTTTACTTCTCCTGTTTCAGTTTGAGCTTTATAAATCGCTTCAGCACAGAACAAGAATCTATCTCTCCAACGCATAAAAGACTGTGAATTTACGTTATGAAACTAGGAAGCCATCTTTTAGTATAAACAGCTCACCGTTCCCGAACCGGACTTGAAAATTTCTCTTCATCCGACTCCCTAATAAACTTTAACCAGTGTTTTGGCATTTACCGTAACTTGACCATTTAAACCATTGAGGTTCTTCATTTTAATTATGTCTTGCTTTGGCAAATTGACTTATCTGACCCATACTTTTTTGATTCTAGGTCTGTTCCGACTATTATATGGACAATTCTTTAAATTTTTCTAATTTCATGTATGATCTCCTTATATCATGATGTTATTTAATATTTTGTTATGATACTTGGGATCGACTTTAGTCGGTCTAGTTTTTTTCTCTAATTAATACTTGCCACCAAAGGGTAATTTAGAAAACCATTGTATTGAATATATTTTCAATAGTGTAGATCTGTCTATTCAGAATTAACAAGTAGTAGACAAAACTTACTCTTGCGAAAGACACCAATCATCTTGATTGTTTTGAAGGAGGCACAGATTTTTCTTTTTATTTAGGCAGAAACTTTAATTAGCGATAACAACTCACAATTCATCATCCTTCGTAAAATCTAAACCTCCACGTAAACATTCGTAAACGGCACGACCATAGTTTTTAGCAGATAATCCTAATTTAGGTTTAATCGTACATCCAAGTAGTGGACGACCATATTTATTTAATCTATCACGTTCTACTTGGATACCATGAGGTGGACCCCAGAAAGTTTTAGCATATGCTGGTGGAATTCGTAAATCTTCTAAACGAAGAGCACGTAAAGCTTTAAAACCAAAAACGTTACCAACAATACTAGTTAAAAGGTTTGTTACTGAACCTTCTTCGAATAAATCTATAGGATAAGCAATATAAGCAATATACTGATTAGACTCACCTGGTACTGGCTCTAAGTCATAACATCTGCCCTTATATCTATCTAACTGAGTTAATCCATCTGTCCAAACAGTAGTCCAAGTACCCGTTGAAGATTCAGCCGCAACCGCTGCTCCGCATTCTTCATAAAACTAAGCATACTAAAATGCTCGTTCTCGAACCATACTTACACCATTTTGGATGTATAAGGCTCTTCCTCGACAAATTTAATTTACTATAATAATACTAATTGGTTAAGTAAAACTAGTTTATTAACCAAGTTCTAATAATATAACATTTATTAATATAAAACTAATCATGTTATATTATTAGTTATATACTATATTTTAAGTCAGTATTTGGGTAAATAGTTAGTATTACTTTGTAAGCTAATTACATTTTTATTTTAATAGTTCTAGTAACCAATATTTTCGACTGTACTACTCCTATACAAGACTTTGAGCACTCTTCTGACCTATATTTTTTATTAGCCTTATATAGAGTTAAAAAAAATCAACTTGAGTCAGTTTGATTTGTAACTATTTCTTCATTCCCCGATCATTATTATGGATGTACTATTTTTCAATTAAATAATCAGAAGGTGTTTGGACCTTCCACCTAAACGTACTTTGATAGCATTAAATAGCTCGTTGACCTATTTTAGGACGTTTAATTCTTTGTGTGATATATTATAATTTAGTTTAGTGAACTTTTATAAGTTCCCTGTACTTAAAAATATATTAAGAATCGATGTTGTTGTCTCAAGACATCATTTTTTCTAATAATGTTATATTTAATTTGTCAGTTTAGTTTAACGAGGTATCAGTCATCTTTATGCTATTACCTTTAGATTTTAATCATTTATTTTTAGTTCTAGGCTCGCATTTGTGTCCCGAGTAGTAAAAGTTCGGAGATGACTTTCTTCCCTATCCGAAAGATTATCCTCTTTAGATAATTGAAGTAAATAATTTATTTTTTAAAATCTATCAAATCCACACGGCAGGAACACCTGGTTGAGGTGTCATACGGAAAGCTGCTAAGATATCTGTTTCTGAATTAAACTAAGCAATTAACAAAAGCTCGTCTTCAAACTGTAAATGCAGATTAACCACCACATACAGCTTTTCTTAACTCTTTTGTATAAATAAGCTGAGTTAATAAAAATTTAAGTCTCTTTCGGTACATATATTACTAAAGTAGTTTATCTTATTTTTTCATTTTTAGCTTATAACCGATACAGTTTGCGATTATATACACTTCAATTAATTTGGCTTATTATTATTATTATTAATCCTAAATATCCTAGGATTTAGCACATAAAATGTTCTAATTAGCAAGTACCTATAATCAAATGTGCTAGTTCTCATATTAAAATTAAACAATTATAACCTATACTATAACGAAAGATAATTTAACCAAATTTACTTATATTATGAAAATTTTACTTTCCTTTATTAAAAGGATTTAATATTACATTATTTGCATTCAGTCACATTTAGACCGGGTTTATTTAACCTGTGTATAATAATAGAGCAAATGACTCTTTCAAACTCGCACTACTTGATAATCAGGAGTATAATATGTAAGACGGTAATCTTTAACATGAAAGTAGTAAAACCAACAAATAAATTAAACCCTTCACAAACGGTACATGAAAATTAACATTCATACCGCTCTATTAAATCCTAATAATTTATTTTATTATGATTAATATTAAAATAATCTTTGCTTAAACTTTTGCAAATTAAGTACTTTCCTGTTATACAAATCCATTATCTTTGGCTTATACTAGATCCCTATAAAGGGTAAAAATCATTAAGACTTTCACTTATTACTCTTTAAATATTATCAACGTTGATACCGTTAAAATAAACAAAATTATATTTATCAAAGAAGGTTTAAAGCCAAAAAATCTATTAAAATAAAAATTAACCTTAGTTCCACCAATTTAAATAAAATTCGGCTAGTAAATATATAAACTTTTTAGCTCATGCTATATTTCCGTAAATATTAAAATTTCTAATACAAAAGGGAAGAGCTATGCCGTAGTTTTCTACAAAATTATTAAATAACAAAAAATACTCGCAAACCAGCTTTAAATCCAGCTCCTGTTTTTGTTTCAGTTTGAGGTGACATTTTTGTCTCCAAAAATCTATAATTTTATGCAAAAAAATTCTATAAAGTAACTAAACTATATACTAATAAATTAATATTTAAAGGCCAATATCCTACCAATATAAATTCAAAAAATTTTAAACAAAAAATACTTTAAATAAAATTTAAATAGACTTCATTTGTTGAACTACTTGTAAAAAATAAGAAATTAAACTTTTAAGAACAAAAAATAAAACAAACATAATTTATAGATTACTTTTAATGAAATGTACAGAGAAATTAATTATAAAAAAATTGACCAAATCACAAAAACCTTGCACGTGCTTTCTTAAAAGAAGACGTCAACTCTATTTTTTGTTTAGGATCAGTACTACCTTCTAAAGCAATTTTGCTTGATAAAAACGTAGCTTCAGCTTCTTCAGCATTAATATCATTAAACTAAGTTTGGTGAAAATAAAACTCGCTAACAAACCGGACTCGAAACTAACTATCCATCAACGGCTTTAAATCAATACAAAACAATAAACTTTTCTTCTAAATCAAAAAAATAAAAATATAGACAAATAAGTAATTTTTAAACAACTAATGCTAATAATAATATTTTTAACCATTTTTATTTATAAAAACAAATTATTATAAAACATAAAATTTAAAAAGCCAATATACCAAGCATCTAAGCGCCTAAAATTGTCCTAATATTCATATGAAAATAAAGTAAGACGCAGTTATAAATACTACAAAAGGTTCTTATAAACACATTTTTATAAAAAAATAAATTAATAGACTTATAGTACTATATAAAAAAATAAAGAAGTTTAAAAACTCATATATCCAAAAAGAACCTAATTCAGCTTCATTTACTAAAATAGTAACTTTATTATCATTAACTAAAGCAAAACCACCCATTACAACAACACTAATCCAATTAGTAGAAGAATCAGTACGAATATTAACTAAGCCTGTATCTAAACCTGTAAGAAGAGGTATATGATTAGTAAGAACACCCATTTGACCACTTAATGTAGGTAAAATTATTTCTTTAGCGTTATCTTTCCAAAAAATACGATCTGGCACAAGTCAAGTAGAAAATTACATTTTCCCAATTAAAAACTGTACATGTAAATTAAATACATACAGCTTAAATATTTCTAATATAAAAATAATTATTAAAAATATCAAAAATCCAAAATCGACTTAATAAATCTTAAAATAACGTTTTATTTCTTAGATAACAAAACTATAACTAAATTTTCTAGAAACAAAAAAATTTCGAATAGTCAATCAAAAAACGAAAAATTCCAAAAAACAAAAATTTAAAAACAAATTATAAATGCTAAAAAGGATAGATAAATAAACCCCTATTTTATAATAAAATAACAAAAACAACTATCGTTTCGCACTAATTGAAACTTCCAATGTCATAAAAATTATAAAAACTATTTCGTAACCAAACTAAAAAAAACTTATGCTAACGTTGAAGCTTTAGCTATTGCTTCTTCTAAAGTACCAACTAGATAAAAAGCTTGTTCTGGAAGATCATCTAATTCTCCACTTAAAATAGACTTAAATCCTTCTATAGTCTCTGCTAAACTTACATATTTACCAGGTGAACCTGTAAAAACTTCCGCTACGAAGAAAGGTTGAGATAAAAATCTTTCAACTTTTCTAGCGCGAGAAACAACTAAACGATCTTCTTCTGACAATTCATCTAGACCTAAAATTGCAATAATATCTTGCAACTCTTTATAACGTTGTAAGGTCTTCTTAACAGCTTGTGCAGTATTATAATGATCTTCACCTACAATCCAAGGTTGCAACATTGTAGAAGTTGAATCTAAAGGATCTACAGCAGGATAAATACCCTTAGACGCAAGGTTTCTTGACAATACAGTAGTTGCATCAAGGTGAGCAAAAGTAGTTGCAGGAGCTGGATCCGTTAAATCATCGGCAGGAACGTAAACAGCTTGAATTGATGTAATAGAACCATCTTTAGTAGATGTAATTCTCTCTTGTAAACCACCCATTTCCGTTGCTAATGTCGGCTGATAACCTACAGCAGAAGGCATACGGCCTAGTAAAGCTGAAACTTCCGAACCTGCTTGTACAAATCTGAAAATATTATCAATAAATAACAATACATCCTGATTATTAACATCACGGAAATACTCCGCCATAGTTAACGCAGTAAGACCTACACGCATTCTAGCACCTGGCGGTTCATTCATTTGACCATATACTAAAGCAACCTTAGATTCTTTTAAATTAGATGAATTAATAACTCCAGATTCTTTCATCTCTTGATATAAATCATTTCCTTCACGAGTTCTTTCACCTACACCGCCAAAAACAGAAACTCCGCCATGAGCTTTTGCAATATTATTTATAAGTTCCATAATAAGAACTGTTTTTCCAACTCCAGCACCGCCAAAAAGACCTATTTTACCACCTCTACGGTATGGAGCTAGCAAATCCACAACTTTAATACCCGTTTCAAATATTGAAAGCTGAGTATCTAAGTCAACAAAAGAAGGAGCAGAACGATGAATAGGAAGCGTTTTTGAATAATCTACACTACCCATTTGATCAACAGGCTCACCTAAAACATTAAAAATTCTACCCAAAGTAGTGGCACCAACAGGAACGCTTAAAGCAGCACCAGTATCAATAACTTTTATTCCTCTTTGCAAACCATCAGTAGCACTCATAGAAATAGCTCTAACTACATTATCACCTAATAACTGTTGAACTTCACAAACAACTTTTAACTTTTCACCAGATTCAGTTTTGCCTTCAATGATCAAAGAATTATAAATACTAGGCATTTTACCAGCAGGAAAAGAAATATCCATAACTGGTCCAATGATTTGTAGAATAGTACCTGTATTAGAATTTACAGTAGATTTCATAAAATATGAACAAAAAAAAATAAATAAAAATTTTACAAATATCCCAACAATCATTATTTATAAATATTAAAGCGGACCAGAAATACCTTGTTTACGGATCATTAAGAAATGAGCCAACATAAATGTGGCAGTAAGTAAAGGAAGTACAAAAGTATGTAAGCTATAAAAACGTGTCAAAGTTGATTGACCAACACTTACTCCTCCTCGTAAAAGCTCAACTATAAAATTACCAACAAATGGAATAGCATCTGGAACTCCTGTTACAATTTTAACTGCCCAATAACCAACTTGATCCCAAGGTAAAGAATAACCCGTAACACCAAAAGATACTGTAAGAGTCGCCAATACAACACCAGTTACCCAAGTCAACTCACGAGGTTTCTTAAATCCACCTGTTAAATAAACGCGACAAACATGCAATATCATCATCAAAACCATCATACTAGCAGACCAACGGTGAATAGAACGAATTAACCAACCAAAATTAACATCATTCATTATATATTTAACAGAAAGAAAAGCTTCTGTAACCGTAGGACGATAGTAAAAAGTCATAGCAAAACCAGTAGCAACCTGGATAATAAAACAAGTAAAAGTAATACCTCCTAGGCAATAAAAAATATTAACGTGAGGTGGCACATATTTACTACCTATATAAAAGTAGCAAAAATTAAATATAAACTTAAGCCCTTTACTAACAATACATGACTACTTAATTTCATATCGCTATAAAAATTTATAAAAAATTAATTACAACAATCAACTAATAACTTTCATTGGTTCTGTTCTTAATCAATTTGCAAATAATTAAATTCTTAAAAATATTAAAACTATAATATTTCTATATAATCTTCTCACAAAATAATTATTTAAAAATTTTTAGCGAGTTAAGTACTTTTTTTACAAAAAATTTTCTATCCAGTTAATAAAATATTCTACCTTTAATAAATAAAATTTTAGAACCATCGATGATTATAGTTCTAAGCATTATTCAACTAATATATTTAAAATAAAATTGCAATAAGAATTAACTATTCGTTTAAATTAAACCTAATATTTATATTCACATTTTTCCAAATGAATTTTATCCATGTTTTACTTAGTAGGAACTTTCGTTAAAATATATTCACAAGTAAGGACGAAACATCAACATTTATTTAATAAATTATTATTAATTTGTAAAAATATGGGTACGCACAAATCATCAGCAATAGCTTGAATCTCTAGTCTTTCTTCGGATAGGTAAGAAAATTCTCCCTACAAAACAGAACTTGATAATTTCTAATCATTCTGCTCCATAAATAGAAGAAAAATTCATTTCCTTAAAACTTAGATGAAATAAATTTAACTCTATATAAACTAGCTAAAAAATAAACAAGTAATTCCTTAAAAAATAAATAATAATTTTCTTAAATCGTTTTTAATATAAGATTATGTTTTAAACAGGGTTTTTCTCTTCACCGGCATTTAATATGTCAAATAAAAACTAATTTTCCCTATTAAAATACAAAATAACGTAACGATGAATTAAAAAATTATAAAATACCCCTAAAAAGACAAAGATCTAGGCTTTACATAAATTATAAAATTATATACTAAAATCTATTAAACAAAGACAAAATGAATTGGAAATTACACCACTTATATCAAAAATACGATCCACACAACCAATCGTAAATCTTACTCATAAATAAAAATTTCTAAAATAAACAATTTAAAGTTAATAAAAATTACAAAAAAAACGGAAAAAAATTTAACAAAAATTCAACCATATTTTCTACCAAAACTATTTAATCATTAACTTATTAACATTTAAATCAAAAATATAAATTTTTCATTATATAAAAACAAATTAAACAAAATTATACAAATTTAAGCTTAAAACAACCACAAAATCATATTAACAATAAATAAATAAAATTGTATAATAATAATAAAAGTATATTATTACTAAACAAGTTTATGGAAACTATACCATTTTTTTCAACAATTTTTATTGGATGCAGCTTAATTAGCTTGACTCTTTATTCTATATATGTGGGTTTTGGACCAAAATCTAAAAACTTAAGAGATCCTTTTGAAGAGCATGAAGATTAACATCAAAATAATGCTTTTTGCATTAGAGAAAGTAAATTTGAACTTGTAATTTTCTTGTATGACAACTATTTCAAAAAACAAAATATCAAACTCTAAAGGCAAAGTAACAACATTGGGAACAATATTAAAACCTTTAAATTCAGAATATGGAAAAGTTGCTCCAGGTTGGGGAACAACAGTAATAATGGCAATATTTATGGCACTTTTTGCTGTTTTCTTAACAATTATACTTGAAATATACAACTCTTCTGTAATATTAGACATAAAATAAAATTAACTTAAATGTAAAGCTTTACATTTAAGTTAATTTTATTTTATGTCTAATATTTTTATACTTTTTAATATAAAGTATAAAACAAACATATATTTTACTAGGTTTAATTTATATAAATGAATATGACCTAATAAAATAATAATCTTAATTAATATTCAAAAAAATATAAAAACAAATTCAAAAACTTAGACGAATCGGAAACTCCGTTCACCAAACTGTATGTACATAAAATGTTTACAGCTTTCCAACAAAAAACAATTAACAAATTTTTTAATTTGTTGGGCTAATTTATTAAAATAAAAAACAAATCTACAAATAGCCCCTAATAAAGAATGTCCTAATTTACTTAGCACCGCTACTAATTAATAAATGTTAAAAATTAACATAATTTAAAGTGTTAATAAAGACTAAAACTAAGTAGTATAACGTAACTACTCATTTACAAACTATAATTATACTTCCCAATATGTATAGCTTTCAATAAGCTCAAATCAAATAATAGTTATTTAGCCCCAAGCTGTTAACAATTAATTGTATTACCTCTCAAAATTATTATAAAATTCTAATGACCATAAAAAATCAATATAGTTTTGTTCCATAAATTTAAAATAAATAAAATGATAAAATAAACTAAAATAAGTACCAATACTAGTCAGTGGCATTAAAATATATAAATTAGAAATGGACTAAAAAATATAACTATTAAAAAAAATTTAATTTTATCACAGAATAATAATAGCTTTTACCTATTTATCAATTAAGAAAATCTATTGACATATACTTTTTCTAATTAAAATACAAAACTAAAAATAAGAATAATAAAGTTCTCAAATATAATAGGAATAAATAAATAAATGAAAAACAACCGCACCTAGTAAACTAAACATATCAAACTTATAGGAAAAACACCATGTAATATAAAAATAATTATCAGTTGGTATGTTTTGAAACCCATAACCGCTAAAATATAACAAGTCTATTATTGAAATTAAAAATCAGTTATCATATAGTTGGAGAGTAAATAAAAATTATTAATTTTATATTTCTCTTACAAAACTGAGCATGAAATTTTTTCACTCAGCTACTCAAAAATTTACAACTAAAATTTTTGTGAAATAATTTAGCTTATACCGGTAATTACACCTCTATTTTACATAGACTTAGATAGGACGTTTATTAGCCCTGGCCTTTTGCTTTCTATTTCATCCTTTTTCTCTATTCTAAACAAAACAATATTTAAATAAGAATTATTTCGTTCATTTCATAAATATTACACTAAAAAATGCTTTTCTGGAAGGTTCTTCATTTTAACTTTTCAAATTAAAAATTTAATACTAAGATTAAAGTAGCAAAACACCTTTTTAAAAGAGTAAGCCCTTAACTAACAGTACATGAAATTTAATTTTCATACTGCTATTAAAAACGAAGTTAATAAAATATGGTATTAATGGACCATAAATATAAAAACTTTTCCAAATTGACAAAAAGTATTCTTTTATTAAATATTAATAAAAAATTAATAAAAAGGTGCATTATGTATAAAACAAACTTATTAGATTATTCATATATTTATCAAAAAATATTATTTTATAACTTATTGCAAATATTATTTATAAACACTTATAAAAATTGACTTTATAAACAGTTTAATTAAATTATTATTAAAGTTAATTCCAACATAAAATATTTATTTTAATTTAACCAAAGTAAGCTTTATCATTTGCATTTTTTCAAATGCTTATAACCTATGCTATATTTTCTTTAAACTTACGCTAATTACTTATTTTAAGGTAAAGGTTATAATTCAAATACTATTTTATTAATAGTAAACAAAATATTTTATACACATTATTAAAAAACACACGCAACCAATTGTTAACCATTAACTGTAAATATATTAAAAAGTTTTTAAACATGAATTTCAAAAAAATCATTGTAAACCCAACCAAACCTACTCTTTGGAAATATCCTAAAATCTCTGATTATCCAAATTTTACTCCCGCTTAAAATAAAATTTTGAAAATTAATTAAATTGAGAATAACAAAATAGTTAAAATATATGTAAAGTAAATAGTATTTATTTAACTAGTATAAGACTAATTTTTATGAAACATTTAAATATTAAGTATCTAAAACAATAAAAATAAATGTTAAATTCCTTAACAAAGAAATTTTATTAACTCGAATCGCACTTAACTTCATAAAATAAAAAAATCAACAATATATATATATACCACTTAACAAGCGCAAATTCACACTTTTACAATACGCGGAGGTTCACGAAAGAAAATAGCAAAGAAGATTACACCTAATGTACCCACTAATAGTTAAGTAAGAAAAATCTCCTAAAAGAACTATACATGTAGAATATACATAAAGCTCAAACAAACACCAAATTAATTTATTATTTGCCAAAACTTACATTACATCCCAAACCTAAAAAATAAAAACAAGGTAAAAACGTTTTATACTTTTCAATAACTTAAAATAACTTAAAAAAGGAAAAACACTTAATTAAAAGACCCTAAATAATAAATCAAATTTCCCAATATAAATGCTATTAAATAAAAAATAATAAAGATGCTTATACTATAAACAAAAAACGTACTCTTTAAATAAATAAAGTAAAGTATAACTTGCGTCACGCACAGAATGTATAAACTAATGCTTCCATAAAAAAAAAAAACAAATACTTTGCACGTCTTTTATTAAACAACTCATATAACTAATTACACTAATTGTTTTCTCGTAGTAACATCACCAAGTTTTTGGAAAGCTCCAAATTCGATTTGTTCTTCAAGATCTGGATCCACACCAGCAAAAACGTCTCTGAAAATAGTTCTCGCTCCATGCCAAATATGACCAAAGAAGAATAACAAAGCAAAAGAAAGATGTCCAAAAGTAAACCAACCACGAGGACTACTTCTGAAAACTCCATCTGATTGAAGAGTAGATCTATCGAATTCAAAGATTTCCCCTAATTGTGAGCGACGTGCATATTTCTTAACCGTAGCTGCATCATTAAAACTTAAACCATCCAACTCACCGCCAAAGAAACTTACATTAACCCCTACTTGTTCAATACTATACTTTGATTCAGCACGTCTAAAAGGAATATCAGCTCTAACTACACCATCCTTATCTAATAACAATACAGGGAACGTTTCAAAGAAAGTAGGCATACGACGAACAAATAATTCATTTCCTTCTTTATCAGTAAAAACAGCATGGCCTAACCAACCAATAGCAATACCATCACCATTATTCATAGGACCTGAACGGAATAAACCTCCTTTTGCAGGGTTATTACCAATGTAATCATAAAAAGCTAATTTTTCAGGAATACTTGCCCAAGCTTCTGATAAACTAGAACCTTTTGATAAACTAGTTTGTACACGTCTTTGAATTTCTTCCTGGAAAAACCCTTTATCCCATTGGTAACGAGTAGGACCAAATAACTCAATAGGAGTAGCCGCAGAACCATACCACATTGTACCAGCTACAACAAAAGCAGACCAAAAAACAGCAGCAATACTACTAGATAATACAGTTTCAATATTACCCATTCTTAAAACCTTATAAAGGCGTTGAGGAGGACGAACAGTTAAATGAAATAATCCTGCTATGATTCCTAGTACACCAGCAGCAATATGATGTGAAGCAATTCCACCAGCATTGTCAGGTAGAGCAAATTATCTCTCCTACAGAACCGTGCATGCACCTTTAAACGCACACGGCTCACATAAATTAAATAATAAATAGATAGAATTTTTTAATTTACTATCAAAAAACAATAATTAAATTCAAAACTATTTATGTAATTAATAAATGAACTAATCACAGATGCCATAATAATACTAAGATCTAGTATTTATATATAACAGAATAAAATTTCAAACAATAATAATTAATATCCAAAATATTAATCAAGTTTTTCCAACCTTACTTTTTTAACATTCATAAGTTATTTTTCCTGGATTAGATATCCTACCACATAAGTACAATAATCGAAAACTTTATTTAACTAAAAATAAATATGAGTCAATTGTTACTCCCATGTTTCAACAACAATTATTAAAAGTTAATAAAAAACCTTGAATACTACTTACTAAATTATACCCCTATACATACTAATTTGTAATTTATTCATAATTCTAAATGCAATAAAAAATAAAATTTTTTTACATTTTCATATTAATTAAGGTTCCAAATATACTTTCTAAAAAAAATCTATTAAAATTAAATACAAATTTAAATCAAAATGCTTACAAACAAAACAAATTAATTTGTTTATATTGCTCATTGATATAGATTTCAAGATAACAAATACTTGATACTTTATAAGCTATAAAACATGGAGTCTATCAATCCGCAAATAAGGATCAAAACCTTCTGCACCCCAAGAAGGAATAACAGGTTGTACACTTCCAGTAATACCATAAGGATCTGAAACCCAAATACCAGGACCAAACAAACCTGTAATATGAAAAGCACCAAAAGCAAAACATAATAATCCTGATAAAAATAAATGAATACCAAAGATTTTTGGTAAGTCTAAAGCTGGATCACCTGTACGAGGGTCACGGAACAATTGTAAATCCCAATAAACCCAATGCCAAATAGCAGCTAAAAATAATAATCCTGATAATACTATGTGTGCAGCGGCAACACCCTCATAACTCCAAATGCCTGGATTAGAAGAAGCTTCTCCAGTGATACTCCAAGCACCCCAAGACTTAGTAACACCTAAACGTGTCATAAAAGGAAGTACGAACATTCCTTGACGCCACATAGGATTCAATACAAGATCTGAAGGATCAAAAATAGCAAGTTCATATAAAGCCATTGAACCAGCCCAACCAGAAACTAATGCAGTATGCATCAAATGCACAGAAATCAAACGCCCCGGGTCATTTAAAACAACTGTATGTAAGTTAAATTATGTTTATATTTTAAATAAATAAAAAAGTAAACAACATTTATATAAAAAGTCTATAAAACAGTAAAAAAAATTAAACATTAAAATCCACACCACGATACCAAGGTAATCCCATAGTACAATTAAAAAAAATTAAAATTAACTTTCTCTAAAAACAATAAACAAAGCGGGCAACGTGATTCGAACACGCGACATTGGACTTGGAAGGACCACGCTCTACCAACTGAGCTATACCCGCAAATAAAACTCTAATTAAAATTACCCCCAGGGGAATTCGAATCCCCGTTGCCTCCGTGAAAGGGAAGTGTCCTAGGCCTCTAGACGATGGGGGCACAACGTAACTCTAACTAAAATTATTTTTTCACGCCCTGTAGGATTCGAACCTACTACATCAGGTTTTGGAGACCTACGTTCTACCAACTGAACTAAAAGCGCTTATGGCTCAGACAAGATTTGAACCTGTGACCAAGGGCTTATGAATCCCCTGCTCTACCTCTGAGCTACTGAGCCAATCAATAAATGGGTGAATGACGGGAATCGAACCCGCGAATGAAGGAGTCACAGTCCTTTGCCTTACCACTTGGCGACACCCACCTTCTATCAGTCATTATTATACTAATAATAATGAATTTAATGCTTCCAAACATTAAAAACACTTATTACTAAACCACCTTCTAACTATTAATTTAAATTTATAGAATACCAAGTGCCAATTAATAGTATCTAAAAGTTTAAACTAGGTTAAAAATGATAAGAAAAAATAAAGAAACATTATCAAATCTATTAGAAATGAGCTATCTTATACGAAACAAAAAACTAAAATTTAATTAACTACATAATAACTATAACTAATAAATACTCTTTATATTAGTAATATATAAGAAATTTTTTACTTAAGTATTCAGATAAAAAGTTTCCAAGAGTTTTTGGAAAAAGGACTGTGCGATCTGAAACTAAATAACTATTTAAAATTTATCCAAAATTGATAAAGCTAAATTTAAAACCAAAAGGAAAACTCTTTAAATGTAGTAAAACGAAAAATAACCTATATTCAAGTCTAAATTAGGAAAACAAAAAACTACAGAGTGTAAAAAACATTTTCTAATAAATATCCAGAGTTATAAAAGACAGAAAAAGCTTAAAAATTGGCAATAGGAAAGAAAAAAAAATATTTCTAAAATACAATAAAAGAGCTGTATGCTCAATAGCACGTACAGATCTAACAAGGGTTAAAACTAACTACTTAACTAAAAATGAATTAAAAAAATTTAAGGTTATCAAATACTCTAACTTTGAAATAAGATTTCAAACATCACACATTAAATACAAAGAACCAAAAATTATTCCCGAAATATGCTTACTAAAAAACCAAACGTATAGCATACAAGTTTATATACCCATTTCCATAAAATATAAAACTAAAAAAATCATAAAATGAGCTATGAATAAAATTAAATTACATTCAAAAATATAATGCTAAATAAAAGATAAATTAAAGCAAATTATAAGTTAACACTAAAAAGTAAGGATACAATTTAATACAATAAATACATAATGCTAGGTGAAATACCTATAATGACAGAAAAAGGAACTTTTATTATTAATGGAAACACAAGGATAATAGTTGTGATTCAAAAATTATTCTATACTTTTAAATTAAAGAACAAAAAAAGAAAAATGAAACCTCATATTAAAAAAAAAGGAAATATTTAATTTATTCGCAATAAATCAAATAGTTAGAAGTGCTGGAATTTATTTTGAAAGAGATAAAAAAGAAAATAGTTTTGTAAGTACAATTATACCAAACCAAGGAAGTTGGATAACGCTCAAAATAAGTTTGTGCCTTAAAAAATGAAAATTAAAAAATAACTTAATAATTAACAATGCATACTTAATAATATCATCTAATAAAATGAAAAAGGAAATATTTTATATATTAACCTGATTGAAGAAGGGGAAATATACGTAAGAATAGACAAAATGAAAAAAAAAATCCCTATTTTTATATTATTAAGGTCTTTAGGATTTTCAACGAAAAAAATAATATATTCACTAAAAAATATTGATTATATAAAGAAATCTGGGCATATACCAAACTCGAATACAAATATAACAAAATATTTAACAAAATTAAATGAAATCATAATTGAAAAAGAATCAAATGTATTGGGAATTTAATTTTTAATATCTACACAAATTTAAATAATAAGTTATTTACATTCTAAATGAAATTTCTTTAATAAAATCCAAAAGAAAATAAAATTTTATCTATATGAAAATGCAAGAAACTTTATATTTTCAAAGTTCATAGATGGTTAGATTTAAATGGTAAATTTTTAATAATTAATATAAAAACAATAAACAGACAACTAAAAGGAGAGTCTCTAGATTTAATTTAATAGTAACATCTGTTAACTAATTAAAATAACTACGACTTAGGAGAAATCGGACGTATTAAACTAAACCAAAAAATATATAAAAAAGAACTGTACCAATACAAAAAGTCCTTAAGACCAGAAGACATATTAGGAACTCTATTATATACGCTGAAACTAAATTCAGGATGAGATTACATAAGCTAAATAATGCGAAAATACATAAGCGAAGAAAATAAATTTAAAAACAACTTAATTTTAGTTTTAAATTTAAAGATAACTTATCAATTAAAAAACAGAAAATATGAACGACATCGATGATTTGACAAACAAAAGGATTAGAAGTGTAGGTGAATTGATGAAAAACCAAATTAAAACAATTATAAATGAGTTAACTAAAAATATAATAGAAAAAATAGAATATACGGAAGAAAGAATAATTAAAGAAAATAAAAATTTTAATTTAAATGAAATTATAAACCAATATTTGTTTACAAACACAATAAAAAAATTCTTCACAAGCAACCAATTATCGCAAATAATGGAAGAAACAAACCCACTTGCTGAAATAACGCAAAAAAGAAAAATAAGTTCATTTGGAGTAGGAGCAATAGACAGGAAAAAAGCGAAAATTAAAGTAAGAGAAATTCACCCAAGTCATTATGGTCGAATATGTCCCATTGAAACAACTGAAGGTAAAAATGCAGGATTAATATTATCTTTAGCAAAAGATATCAGATTAAACAAATACGGATTTATTGAAAGTCCTTTTTACATGCGAATTTCAACATCTATTAATTTCCATTTTATAAATAAAAATATTCTACTATAATTAAAAATTAATAATACTTTTAAGGAATAACAAGTAAACCTTTAACTTATATAAAGTTTTCAAAAAAAAAATATTAACAAAAAAAGGTATTTTTTTCATATCTCCCGAACAAGAAAAAAATCTAATACTAGCACCAGGGGACCTATTTCAAACTAAGAAAAATAAAATAAAAAGCAATAAATTTCAACCAACTAACATTCGAAAAAATAATATTTTTACAACTAGTAAAGCGAAGAATATACAATATATAAGTTCTTCAACAAATCAACTTATTTCTATAGGAACAGGTTTAATTCCGTTTTTAGAACACGACGATGCAAACCGAGCGTTAATGGGATCCAATATGCAAAGGCAAGCACTACCTTTAGATTCAAAAGAAATGCCCTTAATTGAAACAGGAATAGAGATACAAATTGCTAAGGAAAGCCAGTCAACAATATTATCAAAAACAAGTGGGATAATAAAATATGTTAGTAATAAAAAAATAATCATAAATGAACGTATAAAATATATACCATCTAATAAAAATAATTCTATATTAAAAAAACATAAACAAACGATAATAATAAAAGAAAGAACAAAAGCAAAAGAAAAATATTATGTTCTCGAAAAATCAAGAAAATCTAATCAAAATAGCTATTTAAAACAACACCCTATAATAGATAAATGGGAATGGGTAAAAAAAGGACAAATAATTGCAGAAGGAGCAGGTACTCTAAAAGGAAAACTTTCTTTAGGAAAAAACATATTAATAGGATATTTGAGCTGGGAAGGATATAATTTTGAAGATGCTATAGTTATAAACGAAAGACTTGTAAAAGATGACGTTTTTACTTCAATACACATAAAAAAATATAAAAGCTTTATAATAAATAATGAGAAGGGAGAAGTACGAATTAAAAATTAATATTAACAAAACCCTTACTAAAAATAGAACATAAGAATAAAAGGAAAACAACTGGGCTTAAAGCATTTTATGCATATAAAATTAAAACTTATTTTTATTAAAAATTTATTTAATTTAAAAGTTTCTCTAAATAATACTAAGTTAAACAAATATTCTCAAAATAAAGTAAAACTTATAAATATTTAATATTAATTATTATCAAGCTAAAAAACCTCTAAATACTTAGATGAAAATAACATTATTTACTACTGAAAGCTGTATGATATTATAAATATCAATTACATTTTGGTAACTAGTAATTAATAATTACTAAGTTTAAAGAAATAATAACACGATTAATACCTAACATAGACCTCCAAACGATGAAAAATTTGAAGAAGAATGGAATAATAAAGGTGGGTTCATACATAAAAAACCAAGAAATATTAATTGGAAAAATAAAAAGCAAAATGGAAAAAACAATAATAACTAAACTACTTAGCACAATTTTTAACAAACCTATAAGAAAAGATGCATCTTTAAAAGCACCAAAAGGACTAAGTGGAACAGTAACAAAAGTAAAAATTCTGAGAAGGAAATCATTATACTCAATAGTTATATACATAACTGAAAGAAGGAAAATACAAATAGGAGATAAAATAGCCGGGAGACATGGGAACAAAGGTATTATATCAAAAATATTACCGCCTGCAGACATGCCTTATTTACAAGATGGAACACCATTAGATATGATATTAAACCCACTAGGCATACCTTCAAGAATGAACGTTGGACAAATTTTTGAATGCTTGCTAACTTTAGCCGCTTTCAATTTAACCGAAAAATACAAACTTTTACCCTTTGATGAAATGCAAAAAAATAAAACTTCTCAAACCATAGTATATACAAAATTAAATGAAGCGCGCAAGAAAACTGGAAAGAATTGGTTATTCAATCCAAATTATGCAGGGAAATCAAAATTATTAGATGGAAGAAATGGAAAAGCTTTTAAACAAACGATAACAATAGGGTACGCGTACATGCTAAAATTAATGCACTTAGTAAAGGACAAACTCAATGCCCGACTAACTGGACCTTACTCGTTAATATTAAAACAACCCATAAGAGGAAAAGCTAAAAATGGCGGGCAAAGGTTTGGAGAAATGGAAGTATGGGCTATAGAAGGATTTGGCGCAGCATATACTTTACAAGAATTATTGACGCTAAAATCTGATGACCTAAATAATAGATCAAAAACGTTATTTTCAATAATGAAAGGAAATGAACTACCAAGTCCTAATGTACCAGAATCATTTAAAACCTTAATATTAGAGTTACAATCCCTTTGTTTAGAAGTAAAAATTTTTAGCAAAGACACAAAAAATTTTTATTAAATTTAAACCTTCCAACTAAATAAATCTTCAGTTATAAGAACAAATAAAGTACGTAAAATTTTAAGTTAAAATTTAAAACATTGAAAAATGAAAGAATTTATAAAAATAAATCTTGCTTCGCCTCAAAAAATACTAAGTTGGACAGAAAGGTCCTTACCAAATGGTGAATTAGTAGGAGAAATTACTAAACCTTAGTAAGTAATGACACGTTATTAAATGTAAAATAATCTAAATGATTAAAAACCAAACAAAATCACTAATATTTATTTGGCTTTTAAATTAGTTAAGTGAGACTCGCTTTATTAAAAACACAAAAGTTATATAATATACTTGCATTTATTATAATAAATTTATTCGATACTTTTGACAAATAAATTTTAAATTATATAAATATAACCAAATAAAAGAAACTATTCATCATGACAATTTCAAACCAGTTATTGGAGGATTATTTTGCGAAAAAATCTTTGGCCCTACTAAAGACTGGGAATGTTATTGTAAAAAATACAAAAACATACAACGAAAAATCAACAAAAAGAAAAAAATAAATTTATGCCCGAAATGCAACGTAGAAATAACAGAAACAAAAATAAGAAACTATAGAATGGGATATTGAGATTTCAAAAACAACAATATAAACATTTATTCGTATAAAAATAAATAATTACATTATTTATATAACTATAACCCTTTTATTTTATTAATATATGTAAGAATTAAAATTTACTGAGCCATTAAATTATCTACACCAATAACTCATTTATGGTACCTTAAAAACACCCCTTCTTATATAGCAAATGAGGAAATACTTAAAAAACTAAAAATATTAATTGCTTCAACAATAAACACTAAATTTAATTAAAAAATTTATTATTTTTATAAGATAAACTTACGTAGCCTAAAAAGTAGTGTGAATTCAATTATTCAAAATTAAATTTAATATAAGTTACAAACACAACTATCTGCTTTAATAAGAGACTTGCAAATAATTGTAAAAATGGAAAACTTAATTTATAAAAAGCTAAAACAATAATCAACAAAACAATCAAAGAAACTAATAATATAGTTTACAACAAATCATATATCAAGGTAAAAGAACGTAAAAAAAAAGATAAATATGTAACAGGAGGAGAAGCAATAAATCTATTACTAAAAAAAATTCAACCTGAACAAACTTGAGACTTAATATTTTGAATTTCTAAACTAACAATTAAAGAAATTTATAAAGCAAACAAATTAATAATTCAGATTTGTTACACAGAAAATAAAAATTTATCCTATTCATTAAAAAAATAAACACTCATATCTTGTGAATCTAAATTAACTTAAAAGAGTCAAATTAATTTTAATCTCTAAGAATCTAATGTCAAGCAAAATTACCTTATTAAATTACAACTTATAAGCCTTAAAACTAAATAAACATTAAATACCAAACGTTACACTAAAGAAACAAATGATACCAAAATTGAAAAAAAATTATATAACTATGAAAATAGATTAAAGCTTATGAACTATTTTGTACAAACAAAAACAAAGCCTAGTTGGATGACAATAAAATATTTACCTGTCCTTCCACCTAATCTAAGACCTATAGTAAGATTACAAGATAAAACAATTATAGTAACTGATGTAAATTTTTTATATGGAAATATAATTAACAGCAACAATAAAATAATAAAATTAAGGAAAATGTACGTACCAGAAAGATTTTTAAATAATGAAAAACTTATACTACAAGATAAAGTAGATAAACTGATAAATAATGAGAAAGCTTCAATAAACTATGAATCTAAATCAAAAATTTTGTGAAACTGAGACTTAATAATATAATCTCCCAAAGTAGGAAAAAAATCTAGAAACATACTTATTTATATTGATAATTTAAAGGAATACAACTAATAACATTATCTAAAAAGAAAACTGAAATCATTAACAAAAAATATACAAGGAAAAAAAGGAAGGTTTCGAGAAAATTTACTTGGAAAAACCGTTGATTATTCAGGCCGTTCAGTAATAGTAGTGGAACCAAATTTAAAACTAAACGAATGTGGAATACCTAGAGAAATGGGTGTGAATTACTACAATATAAGATTATAATGTATACTATAAAAGATAGTGTATTAAAAATTACTATAATAGAATAATATCTAAGAGAAAGGATAAGTCTATTTAAAACATTTGAATTGTATCAACCACTGATAATAAAAAATATGATAAAACTAAAATTAATTAACACAATTAGAGAAGGAAAACAAAACATACAACATAAAAAAGAAATAACATATAAAATTTTGGAAAAAGTTGTAGAAAAATTGTGGATAAAAAATAAATCAATTAAAGAATATTAAAAATAAATTCTTATATATAAAAATTATAATTTATTTACATATTGTCATTGGATAACAAATGTAAAAATTTAATACTCTTAAATCGTGCACCTACTTTACATAGAGTAGGTATACAAGCATTCCAACCAAAAATAACTACAGAAAAAGCAATACAACTACATCCATTAGTATGTTCAGCATTTAATGCGGATTTTGACGGAGACCAAATGGGAGTCCATATACCTTTATCATTAAAAGCACAAGCAGAGGCAAGAACACTAATAATGTCCACAAATAATTGCACTTCAGCAGCAACAGGGCAGCCTAATATATCTCCAAGCCAAGATATGATTTTAGGATGCTATTATATAACGATCGAAAATGGATCCCTATTTTATTTACTAAAGAAAATACTGTGCTTATAAATTCCTAAACTACTATGAATTAATCAATTAAATAAATTTCATCAATTATAATAAGTAATAATTTCATTCAATTTATTTAATTCTAAAAGAAATTAGTAAGAACCTTTACAAGAAAAGAAAAAATAATAAAGGAGTATAAAAAAGGAAATTTAGATATACACGATTATTTATGGATGTACTTAAGCAATGCAACCAAAAATAAAAAAATCCTAAGCAAATCTATAAGAATAAAAAAATGTGACCAATATAAAAACAAAAAAAAATTAAATTTTATTTTGTAATATCTTTGATTTTATCATTAATAAACAATTTAACAAATCTTAAGGTAATAAAAATATTTGTTATATGTAATTATTATTATTAAGTTAATTGAGAATTAATTTTTTTAAATTCACATAAGATATTAAAATACAACAATTAAATTGTAGAATAAATTTTATTTTCTAAAAATTTAGTTCAACATAAAGATGAAATTTAAAAACAATAAAAAACGCACTACAACAGGAAGGACTATATTTGATACTATATTAACCGAATTATTATAACCACCTAATAAACAAAAGCTAACTTGTTCGTATTAAATAGTATTTATTTGTTGGATAAATAAATACTATTAACTAATAATAATATATGAAAAAGAATATAATTAACTTTAACAAAACTTTTGATAAAAATGAAATGCGCAATTTAATAAGTTGGTTTCTTACTAATTATGGAAACATAAGAACTAAAAAATTATTAGATAAACTAAAAGAAGTAGGATTTAAATACGCCACAGAAGCAGGAATATCTTTAGGAGTTGAAGATTTAAAAATACCAACAACCAAAAAATTATATCTAGATAATACAGAAAAGATTCTAGAAAGAAACGATAATAGATATATAAAAGGACGAATAAGTTCAATAAACCATATAGAGAAGATTACTCAATCATGGAACACAACTAACGAATTATTAAAAATGGAAGTAATTAAAAACTTTAGACAAACAGACTTATTAAATCCTCTTTACATGATGACCTTATCTGGAGCAAGGGGTAATATTTCACAAATAAGACAATTAGTAGGTATGCGAGGACTTATGGCAGATTCCCAAGGAGAAATCATAAGTTTGCCAATAAAAAATAATTTCAAAGAAGGCTTAAACGTAATTGAATACTTTATTTCTTGTTATGGCGCAAGGAAGGGACTAATAGACACAGCATTAAAAACAGCTAATTCCGGTTACCTAACAAGAAGATTAATTTACGTATCACAAAGTCAAATAATAAGAAAACCGGATTGTTCAACTAAACATTCAATAATAGTAACAAGTAATACCAAAAATAAAAAAGACTACAAATTGTTAAAACAAAAATTAATAGGTAGAGTTTTATCAAAAACAATAGAACAACGTGAAAGCAAAAAAATATTATTTAGTGAAGGACAGGATATTTGTAATGTGCGATTCGAATCATATAAACTAAATATTATAGGGGAAATGATAAATTATTGTTATAATTAAATAACCAATAATAATAATGTTTTATAAATATTAGTATTAGCTAAGTAATACTTAACATACAAAGAATACACTAAAATTTCCTGAAATAACTAAAATACAGGCTATTTAAAGCAGGAGTAAAATCTGGTAATTATAAATTACACAGAAAGTAAATAGTTAATTAGTTTACAAAATCATAATAAAATTAAGGAATTAATAAAAACTTGTCAGGTAAAAGTTAATAGTAGGTTACAACCTATTAACACTGAAAACCGCGAGTAATATTAAAAACTAATTAACTCTTATTTGTAATTAAATAATGATTTGTAAAACAAACGAAATTTAGTAATTAAATTTATAGGAAGGAATAAAAAGCAAATGACCTAAGTGAGAAAACTCAAACACTTTAATTAATTATGAAAAATAATGGTATAATTACCGGTATAAGCAAAAATATTCCTTAAACACTACATAGTATTTAGATAGCTGAGTGAAAAGTGATTTTCACGCTCAGTTAAATTGAGAAGTAGTTTAAGTTAAATTACTTATTCTCTAACTACATTATTAAAAAAATAATAGCCACTCCGAAAATATATATTCGATCTCCTCTAATATGTAAATTAAATGCAGGAATTTGCCAATTATGTTACGGTTGGAACTTAGCAAATGGAAGAATGGTAGAACTAGGTGAAAGCGTAGGAATCTTAGCTGCACAATCAATAGGAGAACCAGGAACACAGTTAACAATGAGAACCTTTCACACAGGTGGAGTTTTTTCAGGAGAAGTTGCAAAGACAATAATATCACCTTTTAACGGTACGATAAACTATCAAATAATAGATGGCGGAAAAAAAATAAATACTAAATATAAGGAAAAAGCTTACTTAACCCTGAAAAAAAAACTTTTAGTTTTAATGGAAAACGATAAAAATAAAGCTATTATACGATTACCAGAAAACAGTTTAATTTACTCTAAGCCCGGGGAAAAAGTATTTGAAAAACAAATAATAGCGGAAATAATAGAAGATCCCATACAAACTAAAAAAAAACAAGATAAAGTAACTAAAGAAACCAAAGAAATTAAGGCTAAGCTATCAGGACAAATCTACATTAAAAACAAAACAGAGAACATTAAATTTAATAATTTATGGATATTAAGTGCAAATTTATTAAATTACATGTCAATATGTAAAAACATTTGTATAATAAAGAATACAAAAATAAAAAAAATTAATATGTCTGATTTAACAATTAATAACAAAATTAAGTTATGGAATGAATCTCATAAATTTACTACTAAGTACTTTAAAAAAATAAAACTAAGCAAAAAACTATTCCATAATATATCAAAAATTCCGCAAAATATCAAAAAAAAAATAAAATATGATTACAAGATAAAATTAATAGCTAAACAAAAAAAACAAGTTATAATAAGTAAACTAAAACACGAAAAATATATTGAATTAAAGAATGAAAACAAAAATTGCATAAATATAGGTGGATTTTACCAAAAAAATAAACCTATAAATGAATACTCGAATAACAAACACCCCATGCAAATAATTCAAAAGAGAAAAAGTATTGTTCTGGTAAAAAAATCTGCACCTTACTTAATAACTAAAAACGCACAAAAACAAATATACAAAAAAGATATGCTCCCTATTAAAAAAGATAGCGTACTATATTATACTTCTTTTAAGAAACAAAAAACAGAAGATATTGTACAAGGCTTACCTAAAGTTGAAGAATTACTAGAAGCTAAAAAAACTTATAACTTGGAAAAAATTAAAAATAGTCCACATGACAACTTAAATAAAACATTTAATAAATACAGAAAAAAATACAACAACCAAATCGCATGTAGAAAAAGTATAGAAAAAATACAAAAAATATTAATTGATAAAATACAAAGAGTATATCAGCAACAAGGAGTTTTAATATCAGATAAACACATAGAAATAATTGTTAAACAAATGACATCAAAAGTATTAATAAAAAATCCAGGAAACTCTTCATTAATAACAGGTGAAATACTAGACTTAAACAAAGTTGAAAGGATAAACAAAAATCTAGAAGAAAAAATAAAATATGAACCAATTCTAATGGGTATTAGCAAACTATCATTGTCAAATGAAAGCTTTATATCAGAAGCTAGTTTTCAAGAAACAACAAAAATACTTACAAAATCCGCAATTGAAGGAAAAATTGATTGGTTATTTGGACTAAAAGAAAATTTAATAATGGGAAACGTAATACCTACTGGTACAGGATACAAACAAAATAAATAAAAGCATTAGTATTAAGTTATCTGGGGGTATAGCTCAGTTGGTAGAGCGTCTGCCTTACAAGCAGAATGTCAGCGGTTCGAGTCCGTTTGCCCCCAATAATAAATATATTTCCTCAATAGCTCAGCGGTAGAGCAATCGGCTGTTAACCGATCGGTCGTAGGTTCGAATCCTACTTGGGGAGAGGGCTTGTAGCTCAGTGGACTAGAGCACGTGGCTACGAACTACGGAGTCAGGGGTTCGAATCCCTTCTTGCCCGCTTAAACTTTATAATTAAACACTAAACTACACTAAATTAATATTTTTAATCTAAGACATGAATAAAATTGATGAATATACAGGCGGAGAGACTCGAACTCTCACATCTAAATGACACGGGAACCTAAATCCCGCGCGTCTACCAATTCCGCCACGCCTGCTTAATAGAATCTAGTTTTAATAATAATATTTATTCATCTAAATCTACGTTAATAAATATTATTATTTTAATAAAAAATTAAATACGACGCTTTTTAGTAGGTCTACATCCATTATGAGGAACAGCGGTAACATCTTTAATCAAACTAATATTTAATCCAAGTGTTTGGATTGATCTAATAGCTGTTTCTCTACCAGAACCTGGACCACAAATGCTTATCTCTACTTGTCGCATACCCTGATCCATAGCTTTTTTAACAGCAATAGTTGTAGCTGTTTGTGCTGCAAAAGGCGTACCCTTTCTAGAACCTTTAAAGCCACAAGCTCCTGAAGAGGACCAAGAAATAACGTTTCCCTTCAAATCACTAACAGAAATTATTGTTTTGACTAATTGAAATCATCAAAAATAAATTAAATAAAAAAATTATTAATCATTAATTATAATTATAATTGTTAAACACATTATATACTAATAAAAAGCACAATATTATTAAAGCCAGCCTTATGAAGTTTAATAAGTAATTTTACCTAAAGAAATGAAAAATTTCTGAATTCCATTAATAACTAATAATTGTTACGTTAAAAAAATTTTATAATAAAAATTAAACACAAAATATTTACAATCCCCCTTGAAACCTTTCTTTTTAAAACTTTTGCTGATATTTTTTTTTGTTTAACCATTTTAAATAGAGCTATTTATAATACATGCTCATTAATAAAAAACATAAATAAAATTATTTCAAACCAAAAATAAATAAAATACTTAATAAAATCTTTTAAATAAAAACAAACTTCTCCTATAAATAAATTTATAACTTGCGTGAATAATACTCAATAACTAATAATTCATTAATAACTAAAGAAATCGACTTTCTATTTACCAAACTAACTACTTTTGCTTCCAAGTTATCCTTATTAAGTGATAAATGTGGTGGAACCAGTATAGTTTCCATAAGTTGGATATTTTTCTTAACTAAATTTTGAGAAGACGAAGATTTCTTAATTTTTATTGTGTTTTTAGGTTGACAAGCATAACTTGGTATATTAACAATACCACCATTAACCAAAACATGACCATGATTAATCAATTGTTTAGATGCCATAATTGTAGCAGCAAAACCCAAACGAAATACTATATTATCTAGCCTCATTTCTAATAATGTCAAAAGCATCCTTCCAGAAGAACCTTTTTTCTTTCTAGCTTTTTTAATATAATTCAACAACTGACGCTCAGTTACACCATAATGAAAACGTAATTTTTGTTTTTCTCTCAATCTAATGCTAAATTGAGACAATTTTTTATTAAACGAACCACCGTGTTGACCTGGCGAATTAGTCTTTTTAGAAACTTTATTTGTAAGCCCTGGCAATTTACCAATACGACGAACAATGCGCAAGCGCGGACCTCGATATCTCGACATAGAATAAAATTAAAATAATTTTGACCTTAATATACATTCCGACTTTAACAAATTTAATTATTTAATTAATGTAATTATGTATAAGCCTAAAATTTTTTTTGAGTCGTTGCCCGAGTGGTTAATGGGGACGGATTGTAAATCCGTTAGCTATGCTTACGCTGGTTCGAATCCAGCACGCCTCATTTATATATTATCTAATACTAAATAAATAGCAAATAAAAAAGAAAAGAATTGACACACAATTAATCAAGTAATTGAATGTCAATAAATTAACTAATTTTTTCTTCCTGTATATAATTAAAGAAAAGACCCAATGTTACAAAAGGAAATACTAATCCAACCAAAGGCACAAAAATTGTAGGAAGAAAAGAAGCAGACATAAATACAAATTAAAATTAACTTTTTATGCTTTAATGATAACAAAAATTTTTAAAATAAATTAGATATCCTTGGCACTAAAGGTTTTTTTCCAAAAGATGACTCTTTAAGTATTAAACCCACACTTTGCGTTTAACTTGTAAGTTCGGTATGTGTTAAGTGGTTCCACAAAGTCAGGAGCACCAAGAAAGTATTGCCTTTAAGTTTTACATAAATGTAGTTCCAAAAAAACAATGTTAGAACTATTAATTATTATATACTTAGAATAAAGCTCGCGAAACTTTATTTTGAATATAGAACAGTAATAGTTATTAAAGGATGCAGGTAGAAA